TCGGGTTGCTAGGGATCGAACCTAGTTACTCTCCGTCCCAAACGAAGCACCTTACCAATCCGGCTCCAACCCGTTTTATATTAAATCCTAAATTAATAAGATTTAATATAAAAATTTAAATATATTCTATTAATTTTGGCTACTAGTCATAACTAAATTTAGTTTTATATAATTTACATAAAGCAAATTATAATTAGAATAATAACAATCACCATTAGCGAAATTTTTTTCTAATTTTTGATATGATTCTCGAAAATCAAGCAAAATTAGGCATTATACTAATTTTATAGATAGAAAAAAATTCATTTATAAAAACTATAAATGTTGCAAGCCCTAAATAAAAAATTATAGAAATTCAATTTAAATATTCTGTAAATACATTTATTCCTAAATAATTATTAATTAAATATTTAGAAATAAAACTTACACTAGATATAAGTATTATTTTACTAATATTTATTCTAGATTTAATTTGAGCAGCAACTGCTGCAAAAAATCTTTTACAAAATCTTACTATAAACATATTTTTCATTTTCTTATTAATTAATTTCTACCTAAAAAACTATCATTACTCTCTAAATATCTAGTTACTCCTCTTCATGAACGATCATACCCCATAACCTTATCCATTTCTCTTCATATAGACAAGTTGTGAGGATATACATATTTAGGTTCTATTCCTCCTCTTTTTCATAGATCTTGAAATTTTACTTTATCTTGATGCACTTCTTTTTTTCATATATCCCACATATATTCTTTATTAATTAAATCAAAATATTTAACATATAATGCTACTGGGTCAGAAAGATTACCATAATGTTTAATACCTAGAGATAATATACCATCTGGAGAGTCACAATGTATAGGTATTTCTACATATGTAGCAGGATGTTGTGTATCATAAATTATAGCATCAGTCAATTTCTTTCAACCTTCAAGATCAAGATTAAGATTAAAATTCAATTCACTATTCATTGGTTGTGAAACTCTTCTAGAGTCAAAATAGTAGTGATATTTACCATTACTATGATTGGCTATTCAAGGTGTTCTAAATGGAATAGCTCTAACCTCACCATAATAATGCCGATATCCATTATTTTGTGGTGAGATCTGACTAGTTTCATTTCTAGGTAAGGCTTGACTAGTCTCATTTCTTGGTGAGGCTCCATAAAGATCTGGTGATCCTTGATCATTAGGATTTTGCGGTGACGCAAAATTAATAAGATTATTTCTTAAATTAAGTTTTTTAATCTCATTTTTATCTAAATTATGACCATATATGTCATAATCAATATAAGGTTCTATAAATAAACAGTTTATAATATAACTAATAAATATCAAAATACAATCTAAGTATTCTAATGTACTAAGAATATTTATATGTTCATTTATAAAATATCTAAATATTATACCTATAATAAATATAGTAGAAATTCTACAAAAAATTTTTTTAATGTTTTCATCATAATTGTAATAATATAAAAAAAAAAATAAAAATCTCGTACGTTGTTATACTTTTTTGAGAATATCAAATATTAAGATATTAATAATAATAACTTAGTATGATTACCCTCGGAGTTAGAAATATAAATTTCACGAAATAATAAAGTAAGATTTCCTTACTGCAAGAGTACTTGGACTCGAACCAAGAATTTGAAGGTTGAAGCTTCCTATTTTGCCAATTAAACTACACTCTTTTGTAGCTAATTCAGAGAATATCAGATTCGAACTGATGAAGCTATTTCTAACCAAGTAAAACTCAAACTTACCGCCTTAAACCTCTCGGCCAATTCTCTTTATTTGTAATGTTATTTATAATCATAGTAATTCCTCAGTGGATCGAACACTGATAATATCCTTATCAAGAATACACTTTACCTGTTAAGTTAAGGAATTTTGAGCAATAAAGGACTTGAACCTTTAACATTTTGTGTGTAAAACAAACGTTCTGCCAATTGAACTAATTTCTCTTTTAAAACTGAAGAACTTATGTCTTCAGAGTCTTTTTAATTTATTATTGTTTAACTGTTTCTTGTTTTATTGTTATAATAATGGCTCCTACCATTACAACTAACAAAATTATACTTACAAGGAATAATCACATGTTATATGATGTATACAAAATATTACCTATTGTTGAGATATGACTTGTTTCTGTTATTGTACCATCTCAATTGTTACTTGTTACAAACATAATATTATGTGTATTTATATCTAGATTTTTACTTGTGTTCATGATTATATCACTGTATTTACTTGTAGGTAAATAGTATAATATATTACTTAATTTACTATTATAACTGTTTAATATAGCCATATAGTAAGGTAATAATTGGAATAATGCATAATTGAATAATATTGTTATAAATAAAGCTAAGGGTATACTATTTACATTATTACTTTGTAATTCACTTGTTCTTATATTTAATAACATTAAGATGAACAAGAATAAAATAGATACTGCTCCAATATATACAATTAAGTAAGAGAAACCTATAAATGTTAATCCAGATAGGATTAAATATACAGATATTGATCCAAATAAACCTATTAAAGATAATAAAGATGCTATAGGATTTTTATTCACTATAACTGCTATACCAAATAATAATGCTATTACACTTATTATATCTAGAAATTCCACTGTATATCCACTTGTTAAAATTTCATTTACAGAAAATAATTGATTCATATTTATTTATTTTAATGACCTATATTTAGGAATTTTATTAATAAGCTTTATAAAATAATTTATATAGCTGATAACACAGCAATTATACGGATAGTCAGATTTGAACTGACACACGCTGAGTGGAAATCAGAAAGTCTACCATTATGAAGACATTCCTAATTATACAAAACTTTACCATTTTATATTAATCCGCTTGTGTTAATATTGAACACAATTTTTATTAAACAACTTATGCTAACAAATTATTTAATAGAAGGTAAGTATCTATTTTTACTTATGAAATTAAAAGCATTTTCTTTATAGAATTTTTTATAATTCATATTACATAAAATCAACATATAAGAAGATAATCTAAATTCTATAGGACTAATTAAATGAGATTTTTGTGAATTACCTCTTACTACTTCTACTCTTTTTTCTTCAACTAGATTAAATAAATCTTTAAGATCAGAGAAATCACCATCTCTCAATATATATAAACTATTATGGTTCTCCAGAAATCATAATCAGAATTATCTAAAATTCTTTCCATGAAATATTGAATATCTATTTCTATATATATTATTTTAGATGGTTCTTTCAATTCTAGCTTTTTACATTTAAAAGGATCATTTATAACTATAGAAATTATATATAAAATATCTATATTTATTGTATTGGTTATAATAGCAATATTTAATAAAGTATTTTCTATAGAATTATTTAAGATTACCGTCTTACTAGTTAAATGAGTTAATTCTTGATTTTTAGAATTATTATTTATTGTTAACAAAAAGATTAAATCTTTATTGCTAACTTTCAAATTATATGCTCCTCGCGTTATTTAAATATTTCGTCATCATTATTTATATTATTTTATTAATAAAAGGCCATACACCTTGCACTATATAGTGATAAGAATTGAAACTTTCATTCAAATCTATTAATTAATGTAGATTTTACAAACTACAAATTAATTGTAATATTTCTTATACTATTTCTTCTTTTATTTTATTTATAAGAATACCGGAGATTCGAACCCGGATTTGTAACATGGAACGCTACGGTTTTACCCTTAAACTATACTCTCTTTATACTTTACAATCAGTCAGAATCGAACTGACAAATTTCGTTTGGTAGACGAATAGTTTCCCCTTAACCTATGATTGTTATTTATAATATAATTATATTACATTATAAACATCTTTATTTGTCATATATCCAAATAATATAATAATACAAATATAAATTACTATAAATTATTTATATATATTTGATTTATAACATCTCCTATATTTTTAATATTTACTTTTACAAATCTATCATTGTATACTACAAATCCATATTTAACTATTAAATAATATACATATCTAGCTTCTAAATATCTCAAACCTTGTACAAGGTGAAACATTAGAAGATTGTATAGATTGAACTTCTTCTCTAGTGAGAGGTAAATTACTATCAGTATACCATAATTCAGAAATACTTGTACTGTCACAATAAACAATATTACTAAAAGTAATATTATAAATATATAATATAGTTATTAAAGTTATTATTATATTATAAACGATGTATAAATTTTTTGTTTTGAACATTTTTTATATATTAAATATTTTAATTAAAAAGAGCAAAATTTCTCTAAATAAAAGTGCTTGGATTTGAACCAAGAATTTGAAGGCTAAACCTCCTTATAAACCAATTCTTTTACACTTTTTTATGTTAGATCTAATCTAACATAAGAATTTTAATATATTATAATAGTTTTGATTACAACCTATTAATAAATAAGATACTTTTATACATAAATTTTATATTTATCTTTATAAAGCTTTCCTGATTTTATATAACTAGAAATAGTTGTTACAGATATTATTACTTCATATTCCATACCTAAATATTTAGCTACACTTCTTTTATTAGTAAATTCTTGAATAAAATTATTTGAATGATTAAGTACTTTTATGAATTTATCTTCATGATTATAAATCTTATCACTATGCTTGGTACTTATTATTAAATAGCTATTTTTCAATAATTTGTTACTATCAATATAATCTAATAAAGTAGTCTTACTAATATTTAAATTTCTAGCTGCCTCACGTATAGAATTATATTTGAATAGAATGTCTTTATTTTTATTCATAATAATTGTTTGGTATCCAGTACCTAAGTCACGATTTTAACAAAAGGAGAATGTTTAAATCCTAAAGTAGAACCAGCTATTTTTAATATATTATATTCAGGTTCCAGATTATTAATATAATCTTGTTCTTTAGTTAAAACCAAACTTTTATCACAATATTCTAATATTTCTAATTTAAAATTGACATGTCTGTACTTTAATAAAGCTCTATAAATTCGGCTAGTATCTTTGGATAATCTATTATTTAATCATTTGATTGAAAAATATACTTTCAATCTTTGGATTAAATCTGCAGAGCTTCCTATATAACTTTCATTGTTTATTTCATTTACTCATCTATATATACCACTTTTACCTTTATTCTCCTCAAATATTCTCGATTTATTTAATAATATATTATCATAAACTACAACAGGTACAAATTTACCTCAATTCTAATTTAGTATTTTTTAAAATTAGTTTATTGTTTCTTTTCGTTTTCATATCTTTTATTTATTACACAAAAAGGGAATGTTATTACCCTATATCCGTTTAGAGAATAATTTCTCTAGTATTTTATATTAAGATCCTCAATAGTACATTGATACGTATAAGAATAATCATACTACGTCAACAAAATGTCAGTATAATATACCTCCTTCATAACCTAAATGGTGATGATCTGTTAAGTGGTATGCTAATATTCTTCATAATCCTACTGCTAAGAATATTGTTCCTATGATAACGTGGAATCCGTGGAACCCTGTACCGAAGAAGAAACATGTACCGAATACACCGTCACTTATTGTGAATGAAGATACGTTATATTCTATTCCTTGGAATACTGTGAATATTAATGCTAATAATACTGTAAGTATTGTACCATAAATAGCACCTGATCTTTCACCTTTAATTAAAGAGTGGTGCGCGTATGTTATAGTAGCACCACTAGATAATAAGATTACTGTGTTTAATAAAGGTAATTCGAAAGGATTTACAGGTTCTATTCCCATAGGGGGTCATTGAGCACCTAATTCTACAGTAGGTGTTAAAGCACTCATTTTTTTTATTTATTTTAATTTTATAATATTTTTATATTAATACTATATTCTATTTTTATTCATTCTACCTTTTATTTTTTTTAATTCATCCAACCCTTTTCTGGTTAAATGAGCTTTATTTTCTATAAGTAAAGCCGCTTGTTTAAAATCTTCGTAATTTTTTAATTTATATCCATGTAATTGAAATTTTTCAAAAATAGGGATAATTTTATTACGAACATCTGTAAATTTTTCAACTATAAACTCACCATATTCTAATTTAGATATATATCTACCACAATTTAATGTAGAGATTAAACTTTCTAAAAGTTCTTTATCTTTACTATGTTGAGTTAGAATAAATCTTAATCATACAGTTTCTCCTAATTTAGATCCGGGTGATTTTTTTAAAGCTATGAAAAAACATCCTTCAGCATCAGTAAAACCAGCTAATCAATGTAAGTCTTGTAATTTAATTTTTAAATCTACTGTTTTGTATACCGGTTCTATTTTAGGAAAAGCTAAGCTTAAAACATCTGATAGTTTTCCATTATTTAATGTAGCTTTAATGGATATAATTTTATTTAAACCTTCTGAAGTTAGATGTTTACCTTTTTTCATTAAATCTATAACTTCTTTAAAAAGTAAATAGTCAGATTGTTTACGTGTTAATAAGGGATAGTTATCAAAATGATTAATTATAAAATTTAAATCTTCTAAACTAGATACTCTATATTGAACAGATTCCGCACCCAATTTTGTTATTTTACCTAGACCAAAAAATAATTGAATTTTTTGTAATAAGGCTAAATCTTTTATATGAAGACCTATTTGAAATATAGCTTTTACTCTATAACCTGTTTTATAATTAGAATCTGAGCTAACCCCTATAAAAAAACATCCTTTTCCATCTGTAAACCCTGTAACATAATAAGGATTTAATTCAGAAGTAGATTTGAATAATGTAATTTGACTAGAATAAAACTGTTTTTGAATATTATTTAAATATAGAATATTGTTTATTCTACTTTTTTTTGAATAGATAAATATAGTATTAATATCTCTTACAATATTTATAAAAACCAAGTTTCCTTGGCATTTAGAGCACACCTTACAATATTTAATAAATATTGAGGAACCGTCTGCTCGTTGCTCTTTTACAGATATATAACTATCTGATTTAGATCCGCGATAGCCCATTTCTTGGACTAAACCAAGAATCTCTAATGATATTACTATACCCTCAATCATTAATGAGGCCACTACAAATCTTTCGAAAAGTAGCTTAGTTATTAGAGCTTTAGGGTGTCCCCGGAGTTTGGTTCCTATCCACAATGCTTTTTTATGGAAGAATGCTCAGAATATAGCTACGAAGAAAAGAGCTTCAGAAACTATAAATAATATAACTCCTAAATTTAACCCTTTTTGTACTGCTAATGTGTGATTACCTAAATATGTCAAATAATAAAAATATATTTCTATATTTGTTGGACTATATCTTAATTAATAGGTTATAAACGTATTAACTTTTAACGTTTAGTCTCTGAAGGTATTAAAACATAATTATCCATGTTTTAGTTCCCTGCTGATCATCCTTTAATAAGGGTTTTCCAGCAATTTGTTAAATTTAAAGAAGGCACATATCATTATAATTTATTTATTAAAGTTCAAACTTTTAATCTTCCTTCTTCAGAAAGATGTTCTTTAGAAAGTATCATAGTATAAACAATCTTTCATTTACGGTAATCATTAAGCTTATCCCCTATTAAAGGATATTTATCAAAATAATTAATAATTGTTTTAATATTGCTTATAGAAGAAACATATATAGATAATACTTCTCCTGTCTTATTTTTATACGTAGCAAGGTTACAAGACAAGGTTAAAGCTAACTTTTCCATAAAAGGTTTCATATCAGTAGATGTAGGTTTGTCATATGCACCTTGATCTAATCTAAATTTAAGTGAAATACTTTCACTTCTAGATCTTTTACTAGTTTCAGATTTATCTTTTTTATCAACATATTTTATACCGAAATGACCATCTGCTTCTGTAAAACCTGTAAGTCAACTATTATCTAAATAATTACTGTTATCTAAAGAACTTTCAGGTATAATTAAATTATATTTAGCATTAATGAATTGGATCAAATCATTAAATCTTTTATTTTTAGGTGTTCTTAACTTACTGTGTATTAAATTTGTAATATGGATTATACCTTTCATATCTCCTATAATATAACGTATTATATTGTCACCTGAAGATTGAAAACGTCCTATATTACCTAACTCTGATTGAAGAAAAGCATACATACCTAAATTATCTTTATGGGAAGTAAATACTATTCTAGGGTTAAGTACTCTATTTAATCTAGTATTACCAGCCAAAGAAGGTAATGAAATATGCCCATCTCCTTCTAAAAGACCTGCTAAATAATAACCTAAATCCTCTTCTTTACTGAAGATGGTAGAATCGTTATTACTTTTATATTGAATCAATGCATTGTTAATACAATCAGTTGAAATAGCTCTCGCTGTATTTAAATTATAATTATTAGTATAAGGTTTACCTTCTGATATTATATCTCTGAATCACATAGTCATAGAAGTCACTACTGTAGCTAAGGCTAAGTAAAAGAATATATAACTATTACTAAATAAGTGCATGGATAATGCAGCGTTTACTGTTAAAGTAAATAATGATATACTTGTGTATAAAGGTCACGGTGAAGGTGACACTAAATGGAAAGGATGATCTTGAAAATTACTTCTTATTGTGTTAGTCATTTATATAAGTAATTAAAAATACAGCTTAAAACATTGATTCAAAAGCCCTTAAGACGAATCGAACGTCTATCATATAATTAAATATTTACCTTTTATAAGGGGTTTTAAAAGAAAATAAGTGAGTTTCTATTTTCTTTTAATTATAAGAATTATTTCTTAATATGTAAGTTTATAAATATATCTAAATTATCATATAATTGAGTTATAAAATAGCATTCAAAAGATAAAGATATAAATAATACAATAAATATTATAAATATGTAAATATTATTAGTCTTCTTATTTATAATAACTATCTTAATTAGATAATTATTAAATTTATCTCCTATTCATTTATTTAATTTAATTTGATTTTCATTAAAATAATATTTAAACAAGATCATCATAAATAATATAAGGACTAGAAGTAAACATATACCTACTAAAGTATACATAGATAATAATAAAATTTTTAATTCACTAAGATTATTTAATTTATCATTTAATAATTTGCTACCTTCTTCAATATTAATAATATCAGTTTTAGTTGATATATTTGTATTTTTAGTATTAGATCCGCTAATCGCTTTATTAATAATTGTAGTTCCTACATGAATAGCTCCTGCTGCCCCTGCAGAACCGATTATTATTCCTGCTTTTTGTAAAGGTGGTATACTAGATTTTCCTATAGCCTTTGCTACTGCTCCTGATACACCTGCAATGGTACCTGCTACACCAATATTACGCCCTAATACTTCAGCAGCATCCTTGTTAACTTCTATACTTCCTCCTATAGTAAGATTATTCGAAATATCTCTTTTATCATTTATATGTAAAACTAAATTATTATCATAAATAATAATTATATTAGCGTTAATTAATGTAATGATAAATAATATTAATCAAACAGGAGTTAATACTTGTAAGAATTTTATATACTTGTTGTTGGATAATGAAAAATCATCTAAATATCATAGAGTAATATTAAGAAATAAAATAAAAGTTAATAAACTTAAAACAAAAGAATTTATATAAAACATAGATAAAATAAAAAAAAATACAGTTTAATACATTGATTCAAAAACCTCTAAGATGAGTCGAACATCTATTCACGTTATTAATAATAACGTGCTTTACCCTAAAACTATAAAGGCTTATACTAAACAATTGTAGTTTAGTATTAGATAAATATTAGGTAATTATCTATTTTTATGGAAATAAATAAACTTATCTAAATTATTGTATAACTCAATAATAAAATAGCACTCAAAACTTAAAGCTATAAATAATAAGATAAAAATTATAAAAATATAGATATTACTAGTTTTTTGATTTAATTTAATCAATTTAATTAACAAATTGTTTAATTTATCACCTATTAAATAGTTTAACTTAATATTTTCTTCTTTTAAATAAAATTTGAAAAGTATCATACAAAATAAAATAATAATTAAGCTTAAAGATATACCAATAATAGTGTTCATGGATAATAATAATAATTTAAGTTCACTTAAATTATGAAATCTCTCACCTATAAATCTGTTTATACCGTCAATGTTTGTATCACTTGAAATAACATTACTATTAATTAAAGGAGCTTTTTTAGGTAAACTAGCATTAGTTATTTTATTAATAACTGAGGTACCTATATGAATTCCTCCCGCTAATCCAGCAGAACCTAAAATTATGCCTGCTTTTTGTAAAGGAGGTAGGCTAGATTTACTAATAGCTTTAGCCACTGCTCCAGAAACGCCTGCTATCGTACCTGCAACTCCTATATTACGTCCTAATACTTCAGCTACATCTCTATTAACTTCAATACTACCTCCTATGTTTATACTATTAGAAATATTCTTTTTATTATCTTCCAGAGATAAAATTATATCTTTGTTAACAATAACTAGATTGGTATTTAATAATATAACAATAAAAAGTATTAATCAAAGAGGAGTTAAGATTTGTGTAATCTTAATATATTTATTTTTAGATAATGTAAAGTCATCTATATAAAATAAAATAATATTAAGAAATAACGTAAAAGTTAATAAACTTAAAATTCAAGAAGAAAAGTGAAACATAGATAAATAAAATTAAAAATACAGTTTTAAACATTGATTAAAAAGCCCCTAAGACGAATCGAACGTCTATCATATAATTAACAGTTATATGCTCTACCGTTGAGCTATAGAGGCTAATCGGAACACCTAAGTGTATAAAACACCAATTTTTCGGATTTTTATTATAGTTATGATATATTTTGCATTAACTTGAAGAAGGTAAATATCTATCTTTAGGTACGAAATTAAAGGCATTTTCTGAATGAAATTTCTTATAATTAATATCACATAGAATCAATATATAAGAAGATAATCTAAAATCTATAAAGCTTACTATATGACTTTTTTGGCTACTACCTCTTACTATTTGAACCTTAGTGTTTTGAATTATTGTGAACATTTCCTTTACATCAGAATAATCACCATCTTTTAATATATACAAAGTATCCTTATTAAATTTTCAAAAATCATGATTAGGATTCTCTAAGAATTTTTCTATGAAAAGTTGAATTCCTATTTCAATGTATACTACTTTAGATAAATTTTCTCTTTCTGTTATTTCAAATTTAAATTGCTCATTAACAATAATAGATATTATATAAAACACATCTATATTCGTAATATTTAGTGATTTAGATATATCATCTAAGTTACTTGTAATAGAATTATTAATTACTACCATTTTAGTACTTAGTTAAATCTTGTTTTAGATAGTTATTATTTATTCTTAATACGAAAAGAATATCTGAATTAGTTATTTTTATATCATACTTGCTTCACTTTATTTAAGTCTTTTGTTATCATAGTTTATATATATATATTATTTATAAAAAGGGCCATTCACCCTATACGCAATAGATAGCTTATCTAAGGGGGGAAGAATTGGAACTTTCATCCAAATCTATCAATTTATATTGATTATAATTTATTATATTATTCTTCCTTATATCTTAGTTACTATGAGTTCTAGCATCTATTGGTTACAAAGGATTTAAGATTTATTGTTCAATATATACTAATAAGAAATGCTAGGATTTCTTCCTAAGGTAAATCATAAATTTTACTTAAATCTATTAATAAACCCAGATCTATAATCATAGGAAGAATAATTATTTCTGAGTTTAAAATATTCAATTTTTTATATTAAAATAATATAAACCAAAAAGAAGCAAATGTTTCTCTAAAGGGTGAGTCGAACACCTAAGTGCGAATTACACAATATTTAGTCTTACCTATGACAATTTTTCCTTATAATATGTATTTTTTATTAATACATATTATACTTATTTCAGGCCTGAATAATTTAAATACATTTTTAAATTCATTTTCATTAATGTTTAATATAAATATAGAACCACATAGTTATACAATTTATAATTTATTATGTCTAGATAAGATCTTAATCTAGAAATAAGTAAATATCTTATTAAAATATTATAAATTATTTATATATATTTGATTTATAATATTGCCTATATTTTTTATATTTACTTTTACAAATCTATCATTGTGTACTACAAATCCATATTTAATTGTTAGATAATGTACATATCTAGCATCTAAATATCCCATACCCCTGGACAAAGAAAGTTCGACTAGGGTTGTCTCTATAATATTTACAATTATTAATTAATAATCATTCTCTTTTATGTGTAGAATATTTACAAGGATGATTAAAAAAATCTTTAATTTCAATCTTAACTTGTCTTCTAAGACCTCTACTAGGATATCAATTTTCTTTAAATTTATCATATTCTATAAAATCTTTAGAAAATAAATATCAAGATGTTTTTCTTCTTATTCTTTTTTTTAAAGGAAGAAATAAAAGATTAGAAGACTCTCTAGAATTAGAGTGTGTAGATTGGATTTCTTCTCTAACGACTGGTAAATTATTCTCATTAAATCATAATTCAGAGATACTCGAAGTATCACAATAAACTATATTATTAAAAATAATTTTATATAGATAAAATATAGCTATTAGAATTATAACTATATTATAAACAAAGTCAAATAAATTTTTTTTACAGAACATTTTTTTTATAATTTTACATTAAAAAAGAAGCAAATAATCTTCTAACGGAAAAAAGGTGAGTCGAACACCTAAATGCGAGTTGCATAATATTTAGTAGATATTTAGTCCTGCCAATGACAATTTTTCCTTATAATATGTCTTCCTTTATTCATATTATACTTTATTTTTAATATTTTTTCTAAACCTAAAGGTTCTAAATGTAATTTTTTATTCATTAATTCAGCTATCAAACAAAAGTCCCGGTGGTAATCCCAAGACTTTACACCTTTAATTAAATCATATTTACTAAAGATAGGAATTATTTTAGTATTAATATCTTCAAATTTTGATATAGTTAGTAATGTATGACCATTATTACAACAATTAGATATCACACCACATTCCAAACTGTTTTTAGTATATTCATTAATAAGTTATCTTTAGAATGTAATTGTATTTGAAAACAAGCCTGAACAAACCATCCTATCTTATAATTTTTATCTTTAGCTTATATAAAAACAACCTTCTGCATCATTTGTTCTTCTATAAGAAGAACAAATTAAAAAACAAATCCAGTTACTCAATATGGATTTAATATATTTTTTGTATTTTTCATATTAATATTTATTTTTTATATCAAAAAAAAAGCAAATAATCTTCTAACGGAAAAGAGGCGAATCGAACGCCTAGGTGCATATAACACAGTATATAGCAAATACATTACCTTACCTATGGATACTTTTCCTTTAAAAAAAAGTAGCAAGTGTCTTACCCTACCAATGGAAGACTTTTCCTGTATAACGAATTAGATCAGAATCGAACCGACATCTATTTCCGTGACAGGGAAATCCTTTACCTAATTAAGTTACTAATTCTATTTAAATATCTAGCTTTATTCATTCTAGATTTTATTGATTTAATTTGCTTTAATCCATCAACTGTAAGATGAGCTTTATTGGCAACTAACTCTGCAACTTTACAAAAATCTTCAAAATCCAGGACTTTCATACCTTCTATATTATATTTTAAAAAAAAAGGTATAATTATAGTATAAATGTCTTGAAATCTAACTACTTTATAGCTAACGCAATTTCTTTTATCCGATTTAAACGTATAACCACAGTTGAATCTATTCACAAAACTATTAATAAGTAATTCATCTCTAGAGTGTTGTTCTATAATTATGCGTAAACTTACAGAATAACCTAGTTTTGTGGTCTTAGATCTTGAGATATCTATAAAGAAGCATCCTTCTCCTAAAAAGAATCCGGCAAATCATTCAAGACTAAAATTAGAAGAATTTACTTTAGGTCTATTTATTCTAATTATTTCTGGAAAACTATAATTTAATTTAATAGAAAGTCCACGATTTAAGGATGTTTTCAAACTAATAATTTTCATTAAGCCTTCTCTATTAAGATGTTCATTTTTATTAATAATTTCTAAAACATTTTTAAATAAAATAAAATCACTATATTTTTGTAGGCGGAGCCTAGTTAACAAAGGATACTTATTAAAATGAGGGATAATTGTTTTCAAAATTTCATTTTTATTATTAACACTATAATAAACAAATTTGTCATTAATTAATATTGTACCGCTATTATTAAAATATAGTCTTATTTTTACAAGTAATTCTTTATCTCTCTTATGTAATTTTATCACAAGGTTGAACAATTCAACCTATTTTATGTGAATCACGTTCAAGTACTCTACCTGTAAAACAACCTTCAGCGTCATTTGTTCTTCTATAAGAAGAACAAATTAAAAAACAAATCCTGTTATTCAGTTTGGATTAATATTGTATTTTATATTTTTCATATTATTTATTAAAAAGGTTAAAACAACTAACCAATCATAATAATATATATATTAATATATAACATATTATTAGGAGACGAGAGATTCGAACTCTCAAAACAATTAATGTACTAAATTTACAGTTTAGCCCTTCTTACCAATAAAGGAACCCTCCTTTATATAATATAATAAAATATATTATATATAATTATCGTTAAAATTAATTAATTCCTATCCCTAGGATAGCAACTTTCACAAATTGTGATTTATTTATTATTTTTCTTTATCAAATATCTACCTTTATAAGGCTTTACGTTATTAGTTTTTAATTTATTCATTATAGTAGAATTGCTAACATTTAAAGCTAAAGCCGCACTTCTTACAGAAAGATATTCTTTAGTTATACCTGTAGATAAATCAATAACTAATATAGATATTACTGTTTTACTGCTATTAAGTTTATTTAAACGAGTTTCATCTGATTGTTTAAATTTGGGCTCATTAGCAATTAAAATATAATTTAGTTTACTTTGTATAGCGAATATATTTTTTTATTTCTCCTACTTTATCTGTAAAATATCTTAAAATAAAATCTGAAAATTTGATTTTATTATAATTATTTTTATATGCTCTACGTAATCAAGAATTACGTAATCTTAATCTAGTAGCATTCCTTGTTATACGACCTAAAGAGGAACCAGTCGTTTTACAGATAATATGAGTAGATTGATATTTATCTATATAATATTGTTCTCTTTCTATAGTCTTATCTTTATCACAATATTCTAATATCTCCAATTTAAAATTAGCATAACCATATTTTAATAAAGCTCTATATATAATACTATTATGTTTAATAACCTCCTTTATTAACCACTTATAAGAAAGATAATAACGAAGTTTTCAGTTAAATCTACAGTACTTCCTATATAAGTTTCATTATTAATTAAATTCACTAGGGGTCAGATAAATACCTGACATTCTTATATTATCTTTATAAATAATTTTTTTAATATCTAATGAATCATAATTTATGTAAGCTTTTATAGGATTAATTAAAATTGACTTACTTTCATTGTTTGTACTAAAAATTCTTTTCATAAACTTGTTTTGGATTCGAACCAAATACAACCAATTTCCAAGTTTTGTTTTAAGTAACTATCAAAAGATATATTACTAAAACATATAATTATTGTTAAAATTTATTATTCCCGCGCAACTTCCACTACGCGAACCGTATTTCGACTTAACACTAATTAGAGCCACGCATACGAAGATTCTTAATAATAGAATATAGAACCTGCTTATTCTTTTTACTGATCATCAAGAAAGCAAACTTATTGCGCATGCTCTTTTCAGCATGTGACGAGTGGTTAGTACCAATCCAAGGTAAATTCACCGTGACATGGTGATTCACGATTACTAGTAATTACTTATTCATATAGTCGAGTTTCAGACTATAATCCTTAAAATTTATATCCTATTTTTAGAGATTAGCTTAAATTCACATTTTTGCATCTCTTTGTCTAGGAATATGTGGCACGTCTATAGCCCACAATATCACACAGCGATCAAATTTATCTTACAAATAAATTGAACAATTCAGCCATTTAACTTAAATTTATTGATTCATATTAGATTTTATATCTAATATTTCATTTAAACCTTCTTTAGTTAAATGTTCTTTATTATTAATCATTAGAACAACTTTATTAAACTCTATAAAATCTAAACTTTTTTTACCTTTAATAGGGTATTTCATAAAGAAAGGGATTATTATATTAGTAATATCATTAGTATTTGTAATCTCAAATTTTACAGAATTATTATTTAAATAAACATATTTATTTTTAGCTAAATTAAAATATGTAGTTAAGTACTTAATAAAATCTTTTTCTCTAAGGTGTAAATCAATAGAGAATCTTAATTGTACTCTTATACCTAACTTATTAGTTTCAGATTTACTAATTTTGATATTAAAACTACTATCTCCACTTGAAAATCCTGCCATTCATTGAAGGTATACTTTTAAAATTATACTCTGGTCTACTTATTTCAATATCTTTTCAATTAGGAAATTCTTCTTTTAGTTTATCAGTTAAACCTAAATTAAGAGAAGATTTTAAACCAACTAGCTTTAACAAACCTTCTTTAGTTAAGTGTTCCTGCTTTTTTATTATATCAAAAGCCTTTTTAAATATTCTATAATCAATAACTTTACAAGTTACGAGTGGATACTTCTCAAAATGATCTACAATTACTTGTAGATCCTTAATAGATTCTACTCTATATTGTAAAGAATGTTCACTATGTTTATGAATATTACCTACACCTCAGAATGATTTTATAGTCTCTAGTAAAGCAATATCTTTATTATGTAATCCTATAGTAAATATAGCTTTAACTCTTCAATTTATAACATAATTTTCATTATGCTGAATCAAAATAGAAAAAGTACCTTCTGCATCAGTAAATCCAGTTAAAAATCAAGGATCTATTGAATCAATAAACTTAGGTTTCTGGGAATGATTATTGGCTGAATACGTCCTTATTTGATTTATTTGGTTAGAAAGGATTTTGATTTGATAACTTCTTTCGAAGCCCGTTAGAGTATACCTTAACATTAATTTCTTAATGTAACTACCGTCTACTCGTTGCTCTTTTACAAATAAGTTTTTACCCTTATTTGACTTAGATCCGCGATAACCCATTTCATTTTCAATCATCTTCTGACTTCTTACTATACCTGAGTAATTACTTCAGCCACTCATATATTTTCATATATGGTTTAGTATCAGAAGCTTTAGGGTGTCCCCGGAGTTTGATAGTTTATCCCACGATGGTGATTTCCTAGATCACTCAGCAGGCCATGATGACTTGTCTTTGTCCCCTTTTTCTTTCCAAATCCTGGATCAAATGCTTTATCGTAATAAAAAAAAATAAAGCCAGGGATTGCGTTAATTTCATGGAAACCACAGTTTCACAACATTAACTGAAAACAGCCGTGCAACTCCTGTAAAATATTCAAATTGTGGTAAGGTTTTTCGTGGATCATCGAATTAAACAGTCAAGATAGGTAGGTCCTCTCGGACTTTCCCCCTAAAAGAACCGTACGTGCAACTTTCATCGCATACGGCTCAAGCAAAATTTTTCTACAGGAGCCATCGCCCCAAACATCATTTAAGATATAACCTAACACACTATCTTAATTAATGTCAAATTTCACCCTTGTTAAGTCAGCTACATTAAGATTTTTATATCCTAATAAATATATATTATATTATTTAATTTTACAAAACGCCCTTTAAAGGCACTAGTACTACATACTAGAATTTAATACGTAGAATCGTAATTTAGTTGCTCCTAGAGCTCCCCAGCGCAGAAAAAAATAATAGAACTTATATCTTTATGTATATTAAATTCTATACTCTTTTAGTGTTCATAGAGTTTTTTATTTCTACTATTTTAGTCAATCCTTCTTCAGTTAAATGACCCTTAGTTAACATTATTTCATATACTTTAAAAAAATCTCTGCAATCATTTGATTTCTGACCTTTTAGAGGATAGTTTTTTAAATATGGTATCATATATTTTTTTAAATCATTAAATGATGTAACTACAAAATCACATGCATCTCCCGATTTTCTTGTTTCTACTCTACCGCATTCTAATAATCTAGATATATTTTCCAATAATACTTTATCTCTAGAGTGTTGTGTAATTATAAATACCAATTGAACAGCACGATTTAATTTAGATCTAGGTGAATCATACACCCTCACAAAAAAACATGACTCTCCTTCCATAAATCCTTCCAATCAGTCTTTATTAGGAGTACCAGTATCTACTGACAATCTAGTTGACGATTTTACTGTTAAAAATTCATTTTTCAATTTGTCAGATAATCCTAGATTCATCCCTGATTTTATACTTAATATTTCATTTAACCCTTCTGTGGTTAAATGTTTTTTTTCTTGCACTAGTTCTATTATTTTACACATTAATAAAAAATCTACTCTCTTTTGTGTAAATAAAGGATATTTCTTAAAATGTGGTATAATATTGTTAATTAATACATCTAAATTAGATACTTTTAATTTTAATATATTATCACTTTTATTATAATATAAATTCTTGTCAATACCTAATACTTGTTTTATAGTTTTAAGTAGTTCTTCGTCTTTTTGATTTAAACCTATTTCAAAATAAATTAAAACTGAATAACCTATAGTATTAGATTCTTTTTTAACTATGTTTACACCAAAACTACCTTCAGCATCCACTAAACCACTTACGTATCAAGATAAACGATTATTTATATTATTTTGTGATAATAATGTACTGAATGATTTTTTTATTTTTCACATTCTTTTATTTTAGTTTATATATAAATCTTAAAAAATCTGAATATATGTAAAATTATTTTTACATAAAAATTATAATATAATATAATATATATTTTTATCTATTATTTAGATTTACTTCAATTGAAATCCAAATAAAGCATTTGCTTTTTAACAAATCCTCTCCCCTTTATCGGATATAACAATTTAAACTATGAAAGTCTTATATGTTACCTCTTTAATATATGTAGTATATTACTGAAGATAAAGGGGTTACCAAGTTTAGATATTAGCACAATTTATGTAAGACTTAGGTAATCAGCTTTACTTCGATGGAAATTTGGTTTCTCTAATAGATTAGTATGTCAAATCTATCACCTTCCTTTTGTATACTAGTACCGAAGCGTCGTAGCTAATTTCGCTTTCGCTTACCATATCTTACTTACACTAGCTCCAGGTAATATAAAAAAGTATCTATATTAACATTCTCATTTAAGAGAGGCTACATTGTCTTTACAGCTTCACACAAATTATTACTAATTTGCATGTGTAAATAGTGTTAGGTAGAGAAAATACCAAACGGAATTTCACCGTATTACTAATATCCACTTCTTGTCGCACACATACTTCACTACTGGTGTCAGAAACGGTCTAGTGATTTCAGTTCCTGCGTTGCCACATTACTCTTGAGGTGGAATGCTTACACTTTCATTTATAGACTAAATATTGTTTAATAGTTAGTTTATACTGATAAACTAATTTATTAAAGCTTAATCTAACCTATGACATTCATCATTTACTGCAAAGACTACTTGGGTATCTAATCCTGTTTGTGCTCTGTGCCTTCGTCCTTCAACGTCAGTTTTTACATAGAGGGCTGCCTTCGCCTTTACCGAGTCCCTTTGGTATAATAGAATTTCATCTCTCCTCCTCAAGTACTGCCCTCTTATATCAAACTCTAGTCAAGTACTAACATTATAGAAGCTATATTGACCGTCTAGGTACCCTTTAAACCTAATTAAGATGAATAACACTAGTCTCTTACGTATTACCGCGGCTGCTGGCACGTAATTAGCCAAGACACGATATATATACCGTCATTATCGATATATAAACAAAGCTTTATTCAATTTTAATACAATCTTATAGATTATATATAATAATATAATCAAAATAAGACTTGCCACTTCTCCAAGTTGCCAGTTCAGCCGTTAGGCCATTGACCAATATTCCTCACTGCTGTACTAACTTGCATTGGGGTTTTTTCAGACCCAATGTGGTCGATCAACCTTTCAGATTCGACTACGAGAGTTTTAGGCTAGTTAAGCCATCACCTTAACTACTACCTATCCCGAAGATATTTATTGTCCTCTTAAAGCAGGATTACATATCCCTTTATGTATTATGAAGGATTTACCTCCACTTTAAGGTCGGCTAAGAATATCATTATACTCACCTGTACACCACTTTTTAATTTATGTAGTAAACTACCAATTAAAACGTACGATTAGCATGTGTCAAGCACTTGGACAGCATTCAATCAGAGCCATCACCAAACTCATCTATTTTATGATATAAATTTCTTTACATCACTATAAGTTCTAATGTTTTTTTATTATAAGGAGAATAATAAACTATATAATGTTTGTATTTTATAACCTAAGTTATAATAATATCAGTCTAATTTAAAATTTATAATTGTTCGCTTAATATAGTATATATGAATAAATAACTATTCATTACTTATTTTTAATTTCTATTTTTATAATTCATAACTTTCATTATTCCTTTATGTTAAGGATAAATTATTATTGTATCTATAATTTTCCTAATTTACTATTTATTCTCACTTATTATTTTTTTATTTTGTTAATAACAAATATTAGTGTAAATCTAATCCGTCTTTAATATATGAAGAAGATAATACTACGAATACTTGTGGTTTATCCTTTTCTATTCTTTACTATATCACTTATGATATCTATATTGTCGGATAAATAACCAGATACATATAAAGTCATAAGACTAGCTATCAATAATAATAATCAAGCTATTCCTAATCATACTTTGTTATATTTAGCTGCTAATGTAAATCATTTTATTATTAAATTATAAGTTGTTATACCAAATATACGTTTGATAAACAGTAAATCTCACTTATTATTTATAATATTATCTGCGATATAAAAGATTGAAATCATCAATATTAAATATGTAATACATATGTGTAAAACATAGTTGGTATTTAATAAGCTTAAAACTGTATCCATATCTGCTCCAGGTTCCATAGAGAATGCTGATGGAGAAGGAGGATTATTTGAAGGAGGTGTAGTTTCAGATGGTAATAAACTAGCATCTTTCGAACTCATTGGTTTATTTTTATCGATATTACTAATGGCATTTGTTAATGTAATAGCACTACCAGCTATAACAGCTCCTGCTGTCATTACTCCTATTTTACCTGCTGGAGAAAGTCCACTAGATTTAGCTATACCAGCTCCTGCTTTTATACCTGCTGCAATTGCGGCTCCAGTACCTATATTTGTTAAACCTTTAGTTACACTTTCAGGTATATTAAAACTAGAGTTATTTATGTTTATAGTGTTAGTGTTGTCTTTTACCTTAATTTCTATAGATTCTTTTAAATCTTCAGGTGACCTAGCATAAGCTGTTCCTATGCTAAAATATAATGTAATACCTATTATTAATAGTATTACCATGTGTTTAGGTTTTATATACCCTTCAAATAGGCAGAAAAATAAAATAGATAATGGTATTATAATATAAAAATCCATAGTAGTTTGTTTACCACTAAAATATATATCTTGAAATAACTAATTACTTATAACTTAAAGTTATAATATGTATATAAAGTAGTAATTTATACTGACTTTATGAATAGTTTATATTTTATTATACCTATTCTTATTCATTTGACTTATACAAAAGTCAAGTTTATTGCTATCTTTTCTAGATAAATTTTTTAAACCCTTTCCTAAATTATTGTACAGTATTCCAACTCCTATAGAAAAATCATTAAAATCTTTATTCTTCTCACCTTGTAAATTATACTTAGTAAAAAAAGGCAAAATCTTGTTATATAAATCATTTTTATTTCTTACAGTTAAAGAAACTATATCTTCACCACACTTTTTTATTGTACCACAATTTAAAATAGATACCATTCTAGTTAATAAATCTTTATCTCTAGTATGTTGAGATATACAAAAAGTAGCGTTATAATTAGGCCATTTACTTAATGTTGAAGGTTTAGAAAGAAAAAATGATCCATCTGCATCATTTGTTCTTCTATAAGAAGAACAAATTAAAAAACGAATCCTGTTATATAATTAGAATCTAATGGTAAATTATTATCAATAATAATATTTGATGTATTAAAAGGTATAATATTTAAAAATTCTTTTTCTTTAAAGATAGAAGCATTTAATCCTTTTTTTAAACTAGCTTTATAAGATAATATCCTTTTATATCCTTCTAAATCTAAATGACCTTTATTAGCCATAATAGTAGCTACACTACTAAATAAAGAATAAGATATTAATTTAGTAGATTGTAAAGGATAACGAGTAAAATGAGGAATTACTACTTCTAATATATCCGATAGTTTAGTTATCCTATAAGATACATATTTTTTATTAATTATAATATCTCCTACGTTATTAAAATATGACTTTATTTTAAATAATAATTCTATATCCTTAGGATGAATTGTGATTTGATATACTAATCTAACAGTATAACCTATCTTTGTAGTTTTAGCTGGTACACTTTTAATTGTAAAATTTCCTTCACCATCTGTATAACCTGTAACCCACCAGGGGTTAACTAACATTTTTTCATCTAATAAATATTCTTTCATTAATTATTATTTAAATTCATACTCTTTGTCTATAAGATATTAATGTAAGTCTAATCCATCTTTTATATATGAAGAAGATAACACTACAAACACCTGCGCTTGAATAAACGCTATAGCTAATTCTAATCCTGAAAATGCTATTATGAATGTTAATGGAATTAATCCTAAGATAAAGAAGATTATTCCTGAATTCATTATGTTATAAACAAATCCACTTAATATTGCTAATAACATGTGACCAGCTGTTATATTAGCTGCTAATCTTAATCCTAATGAAACATTTCTAGCTAAGTATGAAATGAATTCTATTATTACTAATAATGGTAATAAACCTAAAGGACATCCTGCTGGTACTAATAATGAGAAGAATTTTAGACCGTGTTTAGAGAATCCTAATATTGTAGCTCCTAATACTATAGTGAAACTTAATGCAAATGTTAATGCAAAGTGTCCTGTAGATGCGAAGCTATAAGGTATCATACCTATTAAATTATTTACTAATATAAATATAAATAATGTATAAATAAATGGGAAGTATACTTGTCCTCCTTTGGCATTTATTTGTCCTGTAACAATATTGTGTATTGTTACGTATAAAGATTCTTGAGCTATAGATCAGTTGTTACTTACTAATTTGTTTTGGTTAGTTGCAACTAAGCTTAATATTAATGTTATTAATGCTCCTAATGTTAAGTAGAATCCTATGTTTGTTAATGATAAGTGTAAATTACCACCTAAAACTTCTAAATTTAATATGTCTCTTACTTCAAATTGATCTAAGGGACTTCTTATTTCTGTGAATAAATTTTGTGTGTTTAAAAACATTAGTAGTATAATCACTACTAGAATATATATCTTGAAATAACTAATTATTTATAACTTTAAGTTATAATATTTATACAAAGCTACTATTTATATTAGCTTATGAATAAATTATATTTTATTTATAAACATACGTGATAAGAATAAACGAACTATTCTTGGTAATATGTATTTAGATAATACGTATAATATTAATACTATGATAGTAAAAGAAAATACTATTTCATTCATATAATAAAAAGGTGTTAATTGAGGCATATTTTGTTTTCTTTTTATTTTTATAATACGTAAATTATTTTAATCGTAAATTAAATGAAAGGTATAATAAATTTTGTTATTATACGCTATATATTAGACTATTCATAGAGTAATCTAATACGTTTAATATTAATGAAGGATAAATACCAAATAATACTGTAAATACTACTAGTATAAATAGCATTAAGAATTCTCTTTTATTTACGTCGTATATACTTTCTTCTAAGAATCTTGTAAATGATCCACCAAAGGCTGTTCTATTAAACATGTATATTGTGTAAGCTGCAGAGAATACTATAGATGAACATGCAAATACTCCTAATACTGGTAATTTTTCTAAGATTCCATATAATGACATGAATTCTCCTACAAAATTTACTGTTAATGGAGCTCCACAGTTACCTAAGGCTAATATGAAGAATAATGTTGAGAAGATAGGCATTAATTGAGCAGCACCTCTATAGAAGAATATACTTCTAGTACCAGTTCTGTCATATAATATTCCACCTGCACATATGAATAATCCACTAGATACAAATCCGTGGGCTAAACCTAATATTATACTTCCTTCTATACCTTGTATTGTATTACTAAATGCACCTATTAAGTATACAGCTGCGTGACAAACAGAACTATAAGCTATTAATTCCTTAACGTCTGTTGTTCTTATTGTACTAAAACTAGCATAAATTATTGTAATTACAGCTATTGTATATATTACAAATGTATAATCTAATGCTGCTTTAGGTAATATAGGTAATATTATTCTAAATATACCATATAAACTTAATTTTAATACAATAGCGGCTAATACTATACTACCTCCTAATGGAGATTCAACGTGAGCTTTTAATAATCAATTATTCAAGAATATTGTAGGTGTTTTTACAGCAAATGCTATAAATATTCCTATGAATAAGAATACTTGTGTTTTATATTCAAAGTTTAATTTAAATAGAGTATCGAAATCTGTACTACCCATTATTGAAGATGTACTTAATATTGATAATAATAAGAATAATGATCCTCATAATGTATATAAGAATAAATAATAACTAGCACTAACTTTGTTATCAGATCCAAATATACCTACTAATATAAATAGAGGAGGTAATATACTTTCGAAAAAAATATAGAATGACATTATATCTAATACCATAAATACGGCTAGTAATAATGTTTCTAATAATAACATTATAATTAAGTATGCTCTTACATTTTCTTTTATAGAGTCTCAATTAGATAATATTGCTATTGGCATTATTAATGTTGTTAATAATACAAAGTATACAGATATACCGTCTACTCCTAAGTAAATATCAAATAATTGTACATTATAATGTTCTTGTACAAATTGGAATTGATTTGTACTATTATTAAATAATATAAACATAACTAATGATATAATTAAATTTATAACACTAGCTATTAATGCTATTGTTTTTGTATAGACTTCTGTACTTTTTTTATATGAGTCTATACTAGATACTATTATTGTACCTATTAATGGTACGGCTAATAAAGAGGATAATCACATCTTATAAAAGAGGTTATCTTCGAACTTTAGATTATATATTTATACCTATGGACATGCATTTCACGGTTGTACTTTATTTTTGTTTATAGTATATTAGAATAAACTTATGTTTATAAAATATATTCCAAATATATGTAATAGACATGGAACTAATATTATAAATGCAAATAAGATAGGTAATAATACAGTTCAACAGAATGACATTAATTGATCAAAATGTATTCTAGGGAATGATGCTCTTACTTCCTAATTAATAAGGAAGTTATAATATACTTGTCTCTAAATACTTTACCTGAATCCTTATATTTTACTATAGTTTTAGGTGAAACATTTAAATCTTTTATTATATCCTTGTGTTTATCATATTTATTAATTAATTTTAAGGTATTAGCATCATATAAATAGACACTTTTACTAAACATCTTAGATATTAATTTTTTATTTTCTTCCGTAACTGGTTTACCAAACATATGATTATTTGAACCCGATAATCTTAACTTCATTTTCTCAATAGTTTCAGGACTATGGGTTTTATTAAGAAAATAAGGGTTTTCTTGTCTCATTTCCTTAAATAATTCTTTAGTAGCTTCAGTATGTTTAGCTCCAATTCTTGATTTACCTGCCGTAGGATTTATATTATATTTGTTATCAAAAAGATCTAAATACTTTTGTTCCATTATTATTAGTTCTACGTTTAACTCAATATTTGTTGAATTATTATCTGAATAAGTTAAAAACTCTAAAATATATAGAGTAAAATTCTCTAATTTGTACTTATTTATTGCGTTTTGTAAATATACGTTAGATTGTGTATTTTTAATATGTTGTAATACTCTTTTAGCTAAATTCATAGAACTACCTATATATACTTTATTGTCCTGGTTGTTTACAATACAATATATCCCTATTTGGCCAGTTAAATTCTTTTTTATTAAAGAGATAGTTGAGGTGTCATGAATATTAGTATAAATATTGTTTTTAGATATACTTTTAAGTATACTCATTTTTTATTTTTAATTTTTCTTTAGATTGTAAGGTAATATCTGTGGACATGCGTTTCACGACTATATGTTAAGCTTGTGGTACAAACCTACTAGTAACCTCTAAAACAAGCTTATATTTATAAAATATACTCCAAATATATGTAATAGACAAGGAACTAGTATTATAAACGCAAATAATATTGGAAGTAGAACTGTTCAACAAAAGGACATTAATTGGTCAAATCTAATTCTAGGAAAAGACGCCCTTGTCCATATAAAAGTAAATACCATCATTGAACTTTTAATACCTAAAGCTAAGCTATATAATAATCCATCTACTGCAGAACTAGTTAATAATTCTCTTAATTTGAAATATTCGTTAGATGTTATTCATTCTATATTGAATAAATAAGCATAAATATAATTTATTGAGTCGAAAAAGTAAACATGGTCGAAACCTAATAAGTAACCACCTAAAAATAATATACTAGTTAATATACACATAATTACTATACTTGCATATTCGGCTAAGAAGAAGAAAACGAATACAACAGCAGCGTGTTCTGTCATGAATCCACTAACTAATTCAGATTCCAATTGTTAATCGAAATTTTTATCTATCTATCTATAGGTTTAAACATATAAATATTATTATAAATTAAATTATTATTCAAATACTTACCTACAGTTACTTTAGATATATTTAGGTATTTAGCTAATTCTACATTATTATCAAATTTCTTAATTAAATTGTTATTTAAATCAGATATACCTACACCATTTAAATACTTATTTATTTTTTAGCCATAATATTTCTAGCTTCATCACTATGAGTTCTACCATAATTTGCCTGTTTACTAATTAAAGATAAAGCTTCTTTAGTTTGATTCTTTCTATACATAGGATGGTTATTCTTATCTTTATAATATTCTTTCATTTTTTCTATTGCTTCTCCAGTATGTTTATAACCTAACATACTATTAGCGTTAAGCTTGAAATTATAAAGAGTTGTAGGATTAAAAGATTTTATATAACTTGTTTCTAATGTAGTTAAATCTTCATTACTTATTATTTTACTTGTATAGCTAAAGTATTCATAAACAACTCAGTTAAATTTATCTAATCCATATTTAATAATAGCTCTTTGTAAATTAATATTAAACTTTTTGTTGTTTAAATGTTCATTTAATCTTATATATAGATCTTTTGCACTACCTATATATTGTTTATTATTAATTGTATTAATAAAGGAATAAATACCACCTTTACCTTTTAATACTTCTCTGAATGAATTTATATAATCTTTAATATTTAACTCTTTTAAAGTCAAAATAGCTATAGAATTTATACTCAGATTTTTATTTATAGGTTTAGATGAATAGAATCTTTTAGATCCTATTGGATTGTAGTTTAATTTGTTTTTATGAAGATTTAGTTTGTATATACCTAATTTCGATTAAATATTAATCTTATATTTTCATATAAGTTTGGACTATATCTTAATTAATATTAAAAATATTAAATGATCACATTTAGTCTCTGAAGAATTAATTCGAAATATATCAAATTACTTCCCTGCTGATTGTCTTATATTAGATTTTCCAGCAATTTGTGATCTTTAATGAGGCCAAATCTACTTAGCCTCAGCTAAATCAAATGGAGCTCTATTAGTTTCAGCTACAGCTCCTATAAAGAATATAATTAATATTACGAATAAAGGTATACCTAATCATATAATTTTTTGGAATTGTACATTAATATTTAAGTTTAAGCTATTAGTTATCATAATAATAATTAATAATACTGAACTTAATACTAATTCATAGCTAATTAATTGAGCTGTACTTCTTAATGACCCTAAGAAAGCATATTTACTATTAGCACTTCATCCTGCTAATAGTATACCATATGTAGCTAATGATGATACAGCTAACATAAATAATATACCTAATTCCATATCACCTAGAGCTAATCCAGGTCCATAAGGTATCACAGCATAACCTAATAAAGCAAATATTAATGTTACTATAGGTCCTAAAAAGAATAATATTAAATTAGCTTGTGTAGGAGCTACATATTCTTTTAATATTAATTTTAAAGCATCAGCAAAGGCTTGTAATAAACCATAGTAACCTACAGCATTAGGTCCTAATCTTCTTTGCATACTAGCCATAGTTTTTCTTTCAGCTACAGTTACGTATGCTACTACTAATAATGCAGGTAACATTAATAATAAATTTTCAATTATTGAAATAACAGTCGTTGGTAAATTCATTTTTATTTAAATTAAAATGCTAGTTAATCTTCCTTTCATATTATAAAAAATTAATAATATATAACCTATTATATATTAAACTTTAGATAACCTAGATGCAAAAATAGTTAGTAATTTTTTTTATTAATAAACTATTTATTATTAAGGAAATATACCTCATCTCAGAGTCGAACTAAGGTCCTGATATTAGAAGTATCATGCTCTACCATTGAGCTAATGAGGCTTGAAATATTATATAAATATAATATTTCTACTAAAAATAAATTTAGCTTTGTAATGGTAAACTTACAAATGCGTGAGGTTTAGGTGGGCTTGATAATCCTCATTCTAAACTGCTATAACTTCTGTTTAAATTAGCTTGTAAGATATCAGTATAGAATCCTGGTGTTAATCATGGATTTCTACTTGCTACTTTACCTTCTACTAATTGTTTGTAAACTAAATATAGGAATAATCATGCAGCTATTACACTTACAATTGATCCAACACTACTAATTAAGTTTCATCCAGCGAATGCGTCAGGATAGTCTCCTATTCTTCTAGGCATTCCTTGTAATCCTAAGAAGTGTTGTGGGAAGAATGTTAAATTACATGTATGGACTATATCTTGATTACTTAATAAATATATTAAATAATCTCCTTCGTTTAGTCTCTGAGGATCCTACTAAGGTATTTAATACCTTTTGGTTTCCTGCTGATTGTCTAGATACACTTAAGATTTTTACTACTATAATAGTACTTAAGCTTTATGAGACTTTCCAGCATATAGAAGGATTGGAAGGGGCTAATTCTACTCTTTTTGTTTAGGTATAGATTGTATTATTCATTTTTCATTATTTATAATTACCCATTCATTTGTATCAAGGTTATTTTTAATTAAAGTTCATCTAACTTTAAAATGATTTTTAGTTGCATTAATAGATGGAAAAATTAATTCTTCATCTGTTTCATTATAACAAAAGACGAATTTACCTCCAATACCATATTGAGGAGATAATATTCCTTTTAATCCTTTACTAGGATGACTATTATTTGAATAAAATAGTTTTATTCCTTCGCTAATAGCTTCTTTTGTTTCAACAGATGTAGTACTATCAAATTTAGGATGATTTTCTTTCTTAAATATCTCTTTTAATTTATTAATAGTTTCAATGCTATGTTTATAACCTGAAGAATTACCTGCAATAGTTAAAACATTATATTTTGGTCTGTAATAATCTATCCATTTTTGTTCTAATTCTAGACATAATTTAGGATCATCCTTATCACAAAACTCTTTAATACCTAAAGAAAAATTATCTAACCCATATTTTTTCATAGCTCTAATTATAACTAATTTAGATGGTTTTTCAGAATTATAATAATAATAATAACTTACCATTCTTTTAGTTAAATTAGTACTGCTACCTACATATAATTGATTGGTTTTATTATTAATAAATACATATATACCTGCTTTTTTTCTTAGCGTCTTGTATATATCTTTTTTGTCTTCTTTAACATTATAAAAAAAATGAATAAACTCTTCAAAATTAAAAGGTGAACCACCTTTTCCTAAAGAGCTTAACAATCTTTTACCTTTTACAAATAGTCTTCCGGTTTGTCCAACCCCTATAAATAATAATCAGAATTGTGTTTTAGCTAATGTTAAGTCATAATTTAATCCTAACATTTTAGGTATTCAGAAGTATCATCCCGCGAACATTGCGAATACCGCACCCAGACTTAATACGTAGTGGAAATGCACAATATAATCAAAAATTAATAATATTAAGTTAAATTAAGAATTATTTTATTTCTTTCTTTAAGTTTTTTTCTATTTCTTTAAGATTTCTTTTCAAAATTTTTACTATACCTACATAGCTATTAAATGAAGATTTCGATTCATTAGCATAAAAATTCTCTCTTTCTTTATTAATATCTACAACAATCTTCTTGAATTTTTTCTCTTGATTATTATAAGCTTCAAATTCATATTTTAAATTTTTTAATTGATCAGAAGATGAGTAAGTAGAAGTATTTTCTATAGTTATTTTTCCTTTTCAGTTTCTCTTTTCAGCTAAGGAAGAAGGATTTAAAGAATTTATTCTATGTTGATTATATTTAATTTGTAAAAGTTTTTCTTTTAAAGCTAAAGCTTTCTTTTTAGATTTTTTACGTTCTTTATAATAAGAGTAAAAATTAAATTCAGGTTTTTTAGGTTTATTATTTAATTTAGATAATCTATAATCTAGAGATAATTTTAAATCATTTAATTTATTTATTATATTAGATTTCAATAAAGTTATAAAAGATAATATAAATTTTAAACTTACTACTATTAAAATTAATGCAATAAAAAATAATAAAATAATAAAAACATATCTAACTATAGAATTAAACAAAGAATATTCTCTTTTATTAATGTTATCTATTCAGTTTTGAGTAATTATAATTAATGTAATAAAAATACCAGTTAAAATAAAAGAATAACATAATTCTAAAAAGAACATGTTTTCATTATTAAAAAATATATTAATACAAAATGCTAGACTAAACAAAATAGTAAATTTAATTGTATATATCTTATTATATATTCTGTTAACTAATAAATCTAAAAATGAATCTAAACTATCTTTAGAAGAAATTAGCAAAATAAAGTTAAATCTTACATAAATTATTAAACTTAATAATTTAACTCTATACAAATAATTCTTAAATTTAAATAGAATATTTAATATAGGTAAATAATATTTAACTGTTAACATTATTAATATATTAAAAGTATTGATTATATATAAATATATTTGCGTTTTATATAAGTTGGACTATATCTTTACCTGTAATAACTATATTATTTATGTAATAAATATTTTTTTACACAAGGAACTTTATATCATAAAGGATTATCATATTTAAATCAATTTATTAGAAAATCACAATATTTTTTACGTTCTACATCAATTTTTGATGTTTTATATTTTCTGATTTCTATAAAAGGCTTGATTTTTGAAATTCTATAAAATTTCATATCACAATATAATCTATTTTCCATAAAATAATCGTATATAAATAACATGTCATTAACATTTTGAAATTGAAAAGAGATAAATTTAAAATTTTGAGTATTAGAAGAATCTTTACGTTTACTAATTTTTGGTTTACAGTTAGGTATAGTATTATTGAAATTTAATTTAAATGTATAATCATTATATTTAAATTCCAAACCACATTCAATTGTATTTTTATTATAATTAAAAGTTATTTTACCTTCAGTATCTATTAATCCTGCAAAATATGGATCATATAATCCAATATTATAATCAGGTTCTTTGTAATTTATTTCATATAAATCACAAGCTTGTTTAAAACTGGGTACTTTAAGTCTAATTAAACCATTAATATTTTTAATTATATATAACATATCTTTTGAATCTGATACTATATATATAGAATAAGGTTTATTTTTATCTGCTCTTATTCTACCAATATGTAAATAATTTTGTATACGTGTTAATATTCTAATATCTCTATTATGTAACTTGATTCTAATCTGTTTAAGAATTTTTATTTTATTAATAGGATCTAATCTAATATCAAAATTTCCATTTCCATCTATTACTCCGGCAAATCAATTTCAAAATTTATAATCTTCTTTATCAGGTAACTGACGTGTAGTCTCTGAGAATCCTTTACAGTTTTCTGCTGATTGCATGCTCATAAGTTTATGGCTTATTGTAGTATTATTGTTTTGACTATTTAAAAGAAGGATATTCTTACTAACATCTTTTAAATAAAAAAGATAAAACGTATAAATAAATAGTAAATAATACACAAATAACATGGTTTCCAGCATATAGTCAGTTGCAAGAAAATCTTTATAGTTTGCATAGCTTGCAAAACACGAAGATAGATTTTCCAGGCCCATTTGAGCAACTACGTAATATGTATCATGGAATGCGATATCTAATGAAGCGTTGGCTAATACAACACCACTTACGAATAAAAATTTATTTATTATTTAATCTATCATAACTGAAAATATAACCAATATAAGTCCCTTCTAATTTAGCATATTTTTTTATTGTACTATGATTAATATTTAAAGCCTTTTGAGCCTCCATAACTCCAGAATATTTAGATATAAAGTTTTTATTTGTATCATATACAAATACTGCATTTCTAATATGACTATTATTATTAATACACTTTACTAATTCTTCACTTTCTAATGAGTCTCAACTAGTAATTTTAGGGTTATCTTCTATATTATAAGGTATATTACTAAAGTATCATTCTCCTCTAAAAAGGCTTTGTTCTTTTATGGTATTTACAATACTAGAATGATTAGAATTAATTTTTTTAGCTAAAGTTAAAACAGAAGGAAAAATAACTAATAATTCTTTAAAAGAATTATAAATATATACAGAATAAGCTGAGTTAGCTTCTATAATTCTTCTTTTACTTTCAATAGAATGACTTTTATTATAAAAAGGATTATTTTCACCTATTAAAGCTCTAGCTATTAATCCTTTAGTTATATCACTATGTGTTCTATTTTTAGCTAATTGACTTAACAATTCTTTAGTTTCTTTTGTATGTTTATAACCTAAAGAAGAATAACCTTGTTTTAATACATTATAATAAGGCATAACATATGTTATATGATATGTTTCTATAACGGTTAACATGTCTACATCTACATATTCCAAAATTAATAAAGAGAAATTATATTGACCATATTTAAGTAAAGCTTTTACTATAGGCATATTTATGTTTTGTTTACCTTTTAAGAAAGCAGTATTAAGATAGTTTTTCATTCTAGCGGATAAATGCACAGAACTCCCTATATAGCAATGACCATTACTTTTGTTTATTAAACAATAAACACCTGATTTATCTTTTTGTTCTTTCAATATACGGGCTTTATCTTCTTTAAAATTATCATATCTAACTATTGGTTTTAATTCTTTTATATTATCTTCTTTATTAAAAGTAGAATACTTACGAATTAAGGGTTTATGTAAATAATAAAATAAATTTTTATTACATGGACTATATCTTCCCGTAAATATATTACGAGGACCACGTTTAGTCTCTGAGGATCCTACTAAGGTATTTAATACCTGTTGGTTTCCTGCTGATTGTTCAAAATTATACATTATCACTGAATTTAAATTTAATCCTAGTAGTATAATTGTCAGAAGTTTCCAGCATATAGTGGTCTTTAAAGGGAGAGCTAAGTGGTTTATTAACCCTCCGATTGTGAACATGAATACGAATCCTAATGAGAATAACATTGAAGGTGTCATTTTAATAGATCCTCCGTAACATGTTGCCAATCATGAGAATATTTTAATTCCAGTAGGAACTGCTATTATTAAAGTAGCAGCTGTGAAATATGCTCTTGTATCTACATCTAAACCTACTGTATACATATGATGCTAAATTGTTAGAAAATACTTTCTATTTCCCCATACTAAATTGTATGCTTCTTTCACAAGAAGTGTCGGACTATATCTTCATCTTTAAGCTTTTCCTGTTTTATTTGTCATACTATTATTCAAATTAATTTCTTTCTGTAGAGTTCTTATTTGTGATAATCCTTCATGATTTAAATGTAATTTATTTGACACTTGTTTATGAATAATCCATCATTTTTCAAAAGAAAAAGCTTTTTTTGTTTGTAATGGAAATTTATTAAAATAAGCTATTATATTATTCAATGTTTTAAACCCAGTTACAGTATAACGATATACATTATCAGTTCCAGATCTTAAGGATACTCTACCAAACCCAAATAATACGCATATTTTATTTAGTACAATTTGATCTTTTTGGTCTAATATATAACGCATTTTTATAACATAACCTAATGTATATCTAGAATTTACTGTAATAGATACATTAAAACAACCTTCTGCGTCAGTAAATCCTGATAATCAGCCATCATCTAAAGTAATTGAAACTGGAATATCCTTTAAATTTAAAGTTTTAGAACCAAAACGATTATTTAAAGCATTAACTCAATGAGTTAATTGTTCAATTCTATGATTTTGAGCTAAGTTCCCATTAAATAAAAAAGCTAATAGTAGAATATGTGAAGGGTTATCTACTATTAATCTGTAAAAATCATTATTTTTTCCACTTTTTCCTTGAGGAAAGTGTTTAACTATACCTATCTTAAGCTTAAATTGTATTTTGTGTAATATATTACTTTCTTTTTGAGTAAGAACAAAACGTACTTTTTTACCTTTATCATAAGTTTGTATAGCTCCATCTCCTTCTGTAAATCCTATAAACCAAGTTAATCATTTATCAGATAGATGGTCACTATTTTTAAATAATGTATTATAATAAACACGAAATGAGGAAAAATTAAAAGATGTTTCGCGTGTAGTCTCTGAGACGCTCTGTTTATTATCTTTTAAAGAATATAGGGACAGATTGTCTGCTGATTGAGTATAACTAATTAGATTTTTACCATGCAAGGTACTAATTAGCACTAAACTGTTCCAGCATATAGCGAAATTAATTAAAATCCTTATATCACTATAAGGTGAAGCCATCATTACCCAACTTCATACTATGAACCCTAAGATTCCTATAGATAACATAGCATAAACCATACCGATATAACCGAATATAGGTTTACTTGAGTTAGCAGATATTGTTGTACTAATTATACCGAATCCAGGTATGATTAAAATATAACAATTACTTTGATTAAGTTAATAGTCTTATATAGATCTATTAAGTTTAATACTCAAAAACTTTCGTTCTTGTTAGGACTCTATCTTATACTGAATGTTTATTTATCGATTCTTTTAATAATTTTATAGTATTTAAACCTTCTTCCGTTAAATGTTTATTATCTTGTATCATGATATATGCCTTTCTTCATTGAAGATAACTACGGTGTTTACTAGATTGTAGATGATAATTATCAAAATAATTTATTACCTTCTTAGCAGAACCAAAGCTTGTTGATCCATAATAATAAGTATCTTGACTTTTTCTATAACCTATATTACCACCTAATGCTTCTTTAATTAATAATAATAAATCATTATGTTTTTGATCTATTTGAAAGTTTAATCTAACTTCCGGTTTAGGTCTACTATCTCTAGTAATAATTTTAATCTGAAAACTGCTATCTGCATCAGAAAATCCTGCTAATCAATGATTATCTAAATCTTTAGAGTTATTTATATTAAATACAATATTTTCATTTAAATATTTAGGACTTTCTAAGATACGAGTAATAATTTGATTATATTTATTAGTAGTTCTCAATTTATTATTAATTAAATTTATAGTTCTAAGTATACCATCTTTATTAGATATAACGTATATATAAGCGTTCTTATCTTTAACCTTTCTTATATGTCCAAAACCTATTACTTCTTTTATATAATAAGCTAGTTGTACATCAGGTGAACTAAATACTATTACTAAATGTTGTTGATTGTTAAAATGACCATCTCCATCTATTAAACCAGCTAAATAATGTCCAAATTGTTCATCATTTAAAGGTCTTAAATGAGTAGGTACATGAATTGATATATTTTTTATATTTTCAGTATTGTTGCGTATAGTCTCTGAGGTTCCACTTTTTAAATTATAAGTGTTACCTGCTGATTGACTTCATTGTTTTAACTTTTTTACTGTGTCATTAAAGAGGGAGTATTTAAAACTAGTTAGCGAAGTTTTTCCAGCATACAGCAACATTAAGAGGCTTATATATTTAACCTCTGGGTGTCCGAAGAATCAGAATAAGTGTTGGAATAAGATAGGATCTCCTCCTCCAGCTACTTCGAAGAATGAAGTGTTAAAGTTTCTGTCTGTTAATATCATTGTTATACCCAAAAAAAATTTTTTTTGATTTACTAGACTAGGTCTCATGGCTAATAAATTAACCTTATAAACAATACAAAATTGTTTAAAGTAAATACTCAATATGTCACCATATTGTTAGGACTATCTTTTATTTGTATAAACTATAAAAATTCTTTAAATGATCTCAGTTAAATTCTGTTCTGTTGTTGTTCATTTGAGATTTAATTTCAACAATTGCTTTAATAGAATCTGATTCTGTATGATTTTTAGCTTCAAAATAGGACAAGACTTTTCTTCAATCTTTATAATTTAAATACTTGCTAGAAAATAAAGGATATTTTTCAAGGTATTTAATCAATATATAATTGCTATTTAGATTAGTAGTTCTAACTCTATATTCAGGTTTAGGTTTATTGATTCTAATTTCTTTTATAGTAGATAACAAAAAATCTGCTATTAAACTCAAATATTCAAAATTATTTTCATTATTTTGATCAATTTGTCTTTGAGATAATTCAAATTTACATTCTATTTTAGGATATTTAGTACCTAGAGTAGTTCTTACTGAAAAATGTCCATCTGCATCTATAAACCCTCCTAATCAGCAATTAGAGTCTATATTGCTTGTATCTTTATTTTTTTTCTCTATATTTAAATCAAATCTTGAATTTAATCAGTCGATTAATCTATATAAAGCATAAATCTTGGGAGTTCTCATATAACCGTTTATAATATGAACTACCAAAATTATTCCTTCGGATTTATTGATTGATAATACATAAGCACTAGAACCTTTTTTTTTAGAAATAGACCCATGACCTAATTTAGATTGTATCATTAAAGCTAAAGGAAAATCTCTAGAATCAAATACTATTTGTATTGAAGGGTAATACAAAATACCTTTAGCCGATCTTTTTGTTTTTGGTACTATAATTGTACCATCTCCTTCAATTAAACCTGTTAAGTATGAAGCAAATCTAAAATCAAATTCTTTAGTTTCATTAAAAGACAACAAAGAAAAAAATTTACGATTTATATTTAAAGAATGTTTATAGTATACAAATTTTGGCGCATAGTCTCTGAAGATACTTAACAAATTCAAATTTACTAAGCATCCTGCTGATAAAGATATAATTAATACATATATCTCTTTCCAGCAATTGGCCAAATTTAAAGCTGGCAGTATTTTACCAGCTAATACAGGTAATGATAATAATAATAATACAGCTGTAATAACTACAGCTCACCCAAATAATGCTAATTTGTGTAATTTTATACCAGGTGTTCTCATGTTAGCTATAGTAGTTATGAAGTTTATAGCACCTAATAAACTACTTACCCCTGATAGGTGTAATGCGAATATAGCTAAGTCAACACTAGGTCCACTGTGACTTTGTAATCCAGATAAAGGAGGATAGATTGTTCATCCTGTCAATTATTAGGTATTAAACTTATTCATCTATTCATTGTATATCCTGATTACATTAAATATAAAAATTTTTTAATCAATCTCAATTAAACTGAGTTCTTTTAGTATTCATGCTATTTTTTATGGATAATAATTCAAATGTTCCTTTTTGAGTTGCAAACTTTTTAGTAATTTTCATGTGGTATGCCTTAGATCAATCTAAAAAGTCTTGATATTTAGAGCTAAATAGCGGATAAGTATTTAAATAGTTTATTAAAATATCACAAGAACTTTTTTTATAAGTTCTAACTACGTAAGCTTCTTCTATATAATCTTGTTTAATTCTTTTTATTTTATTTACTGTTTTAACTTCAAGAAATTCTTGAATTTTCTGCATAAATTCCAAATTAGAATTATTTTTTTCAAGATTAATATTATATACTTGTTTTTGAGATATAGTCATATAACATCTAACTCTATTAGCCAAACCCTTAGCATTCAAGTCAAAACCACAGTGAAAACTACCGTCAGCTTCAATAAACCCAGCTAATCAAGAATTGTTTCCTAAACAAGTAGAATTTAGACCTAATTTAGTTAATTGGGTTTTATTTTTAGCATTTAATCAATCAATTAATCTATGTAAAGCTTCTATCTTAGGTGTTCTCATATTACCATTAAGCAGTATAGCAATCTTTTGAATAGAATCCATGTTTTGAAATAAAAGATCTACATAATATGAATTCTTAGGATACGCCAAGGTTCCACCATTAATTACCTCTTGTATTTTAATAGCTAAAGGTGCATCCTTTTTAACAAAAGTGATTTTTACTACAGGATATAACAATTTACCTTTTGAGTTTCTAATTGTTTTAGGTACAATTATAGAACCATCTCCTTCTATTAAGCCTGCTAAGTAACTACCTAATTCTTTATTAAAGTAGTTTTTGTTTGAAGGATCAAAGGAAGATTTCAGTATTTTATTTGATTCTCTTGCCTACAATATAAAATACGGTTAATACTAGTCGTATATTTACATACACGTTTGGACTATATCTTCACCGTTATTATAACGAGTGTACCACGCATAGTCTCTGAAGAACCTTAAAAAGGTTTCCTGCTGATTGTCCTTTATGGGAGTTTCCAGCAATATAGTGGTATGCTAAGTAGTTATTACTAACTACAAGGGCACAGGTAAGTACCAGCTCCACCTTCTATACATGCAGAGAATATTAATAACATTAAACTAGGAGGTAGTAATCAGAAACTTATATTATTTAATCTAGGGAATCGTAACCCTTTAAGTAGTTTCCTACCCGGCCGGACTATGTCTTCATCACTAGTTAAATTGAACTAATGAGCTTCGCGTGTAGTCTCTGAGGATCCTACTAAGATATTCAAAATATCTATTGGTTTCCTGCACATTATTCCCATGTATATATAATTGTTACGATTAATTCGGTTAAAAAATAACCTTAAGATAATTGTTATCTAATTAAGTGTATATATATCTGTTAAATTAAGAAATTAATCTTATAATTCGAGAGATTCTATGCATATAGCGAAGTGATAATATAAAAATTTACATTTTTACACGGCATTCCCTATTACGTTGAAAAATTTACAGTAATTATTTTAAATGATCTCAATTGAACTCTGTTCTTTTTAAGTTCATTTTATTTCTAATAATATTAATTTCTTTTATCCCCTCTTCAGTATAGTGTTTGTTATTTAATATTAATTCTGCAGCTTTTTTTCAATCCAAATAATCTAAATGTTTAGAAGAATATAAAGGAAAATTATCAAAATAATTTATTATTATTAATAAAGATACCTTATTAGTAGCTGCTAGAATATAATATTCATTTCCAGTTGAAATTTGCTTTCTAGTGTTTAAATTACAACCTAAAAACTTAGCTATTGCTGTTAAGATTTCTAAATAATCATCCCCTGTTATAGGGTCATACTTTCTTTGTTCTAGTCTTAATCTACATGAAATTTTTCTCTTATTTTTTATTGTATGTTGTACAGAAAAACTTCCATCTGCATCTATAAATCCCGCGAATCAACTATCTTTATTCAAATTATCTTCTTTAATAGATAATTTTTTTATATTTCCACTATGGTTTTTGTTGATTCAATTTATTAATTTGTGTAATTGATGTATTTTAGGTGTTCTTAATTCACCATTAATATAATCAATAATAATTTTTAATCCTTTTACCGAAGATATAGTAAGAACGCAAGCATTATTTTTAGGTTTATATATAATAAAACCATGACCTATTATATTTAATAATTTTAAAGCTAATTTTTCATTTTTAAGCTCAAAAGTTATACAAAATCTAGGATTATGTTTTTTTTTTAAAGATTCATTTGGCATTCAAACATGCCCATCCCCTTCGAATAAACCAGCTAAATATGATTTAAATTTATTATTTTCTTGATCTATTTTCATTATCTTTTTTTATTACAAAAAACATTCACATAGTCATTTATATTATTACTTAATTCTAATGAAAAATAAAAAATTCCAAGTATACATATAAATAGTATTATTATAGCTAATATTAAATAAATTAAATTCACACTTTTATTTAAATTAATTAATTTATTTATAGAACTTTTAATCTTATTGCTAGTATTTGGGAATAAATTATCTAGAAAATTTAATTTAGGTTGATCTGTAAAAAAATATCTAAAAGTAATTTGAATTATTATTATAACAATCAATATTAAAGATATTTTACTAAGTGTATTTATACATCATAATAATATTTCTAAAGGACTATTAGAATCTATACTTGACCCTATAAGCTTTTTAATTTCAACATTTTTTAATAAATCGCTGCTTGTATTTAGATTAGATAGATTTTCAGGATTATTGGTAGGTTGTTTTAATCTTGCTGCTGCATGTGTTTGAGCATTTATAGCACTACCACCTACATGTAAAACTGCACCTGCTAATCCTCCTGCCATAATAATACCAGCTTTTTGTATAGGAGGTAAAGAAGTTTTTGCTACACCTTTAGTAATACTTACGGCTAAAGCTCCTACTGTAGCTGCAAATCCTACATTTGAACCTAAACTTGATATTCTTTCTGCTACTTCGGCGGCGGCTTGTTTATCTAAAACTACTTTACCTTTTAATATTATATCCGTTTGATTCTTCAAATCTTCAGGGTTTATATTTAATTTAGGTAATACTAAAGAATTTTGATAAAATCAATAAAATAAATAAAAAATAAATATACTAAATAATACAATTTGTAAATATTGTGTATTTTTATTTTTTGAAAACTTAAATCCATCTAGTATAAATAAAGTTAATAAATAAAAAAACGCTATTAACAAACTTTCTTGTAAAAAATAGAACAAACCATATTTATATATAATAATAATTGATATAAATAAGATTATGCCTAATAATATATAACTTCATATATTTCTATTTTTAGGTTTTTTTGATGAATTTCTTTTGCCCTTTATTTTCTTTACTGTAAATTTTTCAACGGGTGATCCTTGTTTTGCCATATCAGGACCACCTACCATTAATGGCATTAAGAAATTTCCAAATCCTCCGATTAATGCAGGCATACGTTTTCTCATAGACTTTCGAATATGAACGGACTATATCTTTATCTTTAAATATAAAATAATATTTACTAAGATATTTCACGTGTAGTCTCTGAGGATCCTACTTGATAACAAAATTATCTTTGGTTTCCTGCTGATTGCCCAATCCTTTAACATGTCACTGTATTCCACTGCTAACTTTTAGCTTGCGGTACTAGTTTTAAAGGCTCTAAGGGGATTCCAGCATATAGTGAAAAGAAAGTAAGATATTTCTACCTTACCCGGCCATGCCTAATCTATTTAATCTTTATATGTAAATTTTCATTTTCCTCTGTAATAACCAGATTTTTTACCTTTTAAGTATTGTCTAATAGTTTTACGATCACCTTTTAAATGATTAGCTAAACTTGTCAAAGATAAAAATAATAAATTCTTACTAGAATCATCTTTAAATTCAGCTAAGATACTAATAGATGCCGGATGTTTAACTGAATAAATATTACGTTTTTCAATTATTAATTCCTTTATTTTATCTAAAGTTAATAAATTTATACCTTCAGACTCTTCTATTTGATCTAAAGATAAAAAGAAAGTATCTAAATATACTGCACCTTCATTTAAACAATTGTTTAAAGTTTTATAATGAATGTTAATTGAATTATACATATGTTGTTTTGATTCAAATATATATAACAAAGTAAAATCTTCTGCATTATAAATATACACAGGAATACCTCTTTGTTTACGCAATCTATCTCTTATTTCTTGACACATAGGCTCATGATAACCTGAGCTTTTTGCTATTAAATCTACATTTAAACTCGGTTTTAAAATATCAATAAAATGTTGTTCCAAACATATAACTTCTTCTAAACTTGAATTTTCATTCATTATATAGATAGATAAATTTGTATCTTGAAATCCATGTTTATTAAAATAATGTAATACTCTACGTGCTTTGGTATTAAGAATAGAAAGCATAAAGTAAGAGCTTATTCTGTTATATAAATTAATAGAATGACCTACATATACATGATCATTACTTTCTCAAATATATACTCCCTTTTGGTTTTTAGATACTTTTAAAATAAGATCTCTATTCTTAAAAGGATTTTCTATATATACTTTAGTATATTTAGGTATTTTATTTTTATCATTATTTTTATTAGGTCTGTTGTTATTACTATCTGTAACAGTAATAAAATTATTCTGGTTATTACGTAATGTGAAATTAGTTATACAAAAATTAAGATTAAATAGTCTTCATTTGTTGACCATAAAGAATATCATTAATAATGCGTGAGCCGTAACAATACTATTATATAATTGGTTATTTGATATGAATTGTACTCCTGGTCCACTTAATTCCAATCTTATTAATACTGACATAGCAGTACCTAATAATCCTGAGAATAAAGCAAATATTAAGTATAAAGTTCCTATATCTTTAGCGTTAGTTGAATTAAATCATCTTTCCATACCCATTGATATTTCAGATCTTAAATTTAGGTTTGTGGTACCTTCTAATTTCAAAATTACGAAGTAATAGAGTATAGTTTCTTTAAAAATAGTTATTAATGTTATTAATAACTGAGTGAACAAATATGTTCTATTTTAAATTTTTAGTATAAATTTACATTAAATAAAATTATTTTGAAAAGCTAAAACTGCCTTTATTTAATAATAAATATATATTATACTCCGTTTTAATACTTTAAATTAAATAGTAAATAAAATTGACATTATATATGAATATATTCTATATTAAAAATATAGTAAATTATTTAATGTAATAAGTATTAATAAAAATTTTATAGTTAAGTTTTAATTGTATTGTATTTTATTTTCAATACCAAGATTATGGAGGAATTGAACCTCGAACTAATGATTTGCAATCATAGTGTAAATCCGTTTACAGCATAATCTTTTTATATAAATCTTAAGAAAAGATTATATAAAATTATCTATATCACTAATAGATCTATTATCTTGATTTATTATTTGTTTGATATAAATCCATTAAAGTGTTTTCTATAACACTAACAACAGGTACTAAGATGAAGAAGTGGGCAAAATATAATGCTGTACTTATTTGTCCAAATTCTATAAATGGACTTTCAACGTGTTTTGCACCTAATTGTTGTAATATTAAGAAGTTAGCTAAGAATACATAGAATAAGATTTTACTTAAAGGTCTGAATTGTAAACCTTTAGTTCTACCTAAATCTGTAAATGGTAAAGCTAATATAGCAACTAATGAAGCAAACATAGCTACAACACCTAATAATTTGTTAGGTATAGATCTTAATATAGCATAGAATGGTAATAAATATCATTCAGGTACTATAGCAGCTGGTGTTTGCATAGGATTAGCCATAATATAATTTTCGCTATCTCCTAATACATTAGGCATAAAGAATACGAACATACTTAATACAAAGAAGAAAATAAATATTGTTATTAAATCTTTGAATAAGAAATATGGTGCGAAAGGTACTCTATCGTAGTATCCTGGTACTCCTAATGGATTACTTGCTCCAGCTGTTTCGTGTACAGCTATTAAATGCATTAAAGCTAATGCAGCTAATACGAAAGGTAAAACAAAGTGTAATGCGAAGAATCTGTTTAATGTAGCATTATTAACAGAAAAACCTCCTCATATGACATATAATAATAGTATAAATTTTAAATTATACTTTATATCTTCTCAGATATATTTAGACTATATCTTAAATTTCTATAATGAAATTCAGGGGTTATCGTGTTGAGCTTATTGTTGGTTCTACTCACTCATTAGTCGTTGAACGTCCTTAATTATTTTTAATAAACCCAATTAAGTTTCGCTACAAATAATTTAATAGTACGGAGGTATATTATTAAATGTTCTTGTAATTTTCCCCTTTTGCCTCTAAAAAATAAGGATTCTTATTTTTAAGGAGCCCATATTACAGTATAGGGTAACGTAATTTATTATAACGTGTACTACATTTTAGATTATTTAATCATTTTATATATTGAATGTATTTTAATCCTAATAAAGGATGTAAACCTTCAAAAGAAAAGAAATTTATAACTGTTTGTATGTCATTTTTAGAACTAACCTCAAACTGATTATAATTATTTGTTACATCTATTTTTCTAGTAGTTAGAAATATTAATTTAAAAGCTTCAAATAAATTAGTATGTATTCTTTGTTTTAGTTGAAAACAACCTTCATTATTTTTTTTTATCAAAAAAGAACCTTCAGAACAGGTAAACCCTACGATTCAATTTTTAAAGAAAGGTAATAAAGTATAATCATATGGATTTTTAGGCAATTTAGCTGTATCTTTAATATTTTCTTTTAAGGGTATATCCTTAAATATTTTTATATCGTTCGTTAAAATATGCATAGCTAAATTAAATTGATTAATTCTAGTTTCAGTTAAAAAGAATATATCATTATAAATTAATAAAGGAAAAAATACTTCTTGTAACTCAGTTCTATTTATTATTAATTTACAAGTAGGACTCTTTAAATCTTTATACCTATTAATAATACCTAATTTTAAATTAGACTGTATATACTCTAAAGTTGAAATATCCTCTAAATGTAAAGAAATAACCAATTTTATAGTTATAAAACCTTTAGATGTTTTAGTTATTTGAATATAACCATCTCCATCTATTAATCCTGTTAAAAAAGCTAGGAAAGATGAAGGAATAGATATATAATCTCTTTTATTTAATATTTTATTAAACTTTTTCAAGGCATTTTTATGTATATTACCTATAGTAGGTAATATTGAAAATAAAATAAATAAACTAAAAATAAAAACTGTAATTTTTATTGACTCAACGATGTCTTGTCCTATTCATGGTATAGCACTTATTAAATTAGTAATAACTGTAGCTCCTCATAATGACATTTGTCCATAAGGTAACACATACAAACTTACTTTTAAATTAAAAGCAGCGATATCTTTATAGTTCGACTATCACATTTATCTATTTACTAGTAGATAAAAAGTACCGACTGTACATTAAGCAGCATTTCAGCCACCTACTAGTGACCCAGTCTGTCGCGATCCTATGGAAAACCGACGATCTCTTATACCAGTAATTCAGTATACTTTGATCGTTTTCACTAGTATTGCCAAAGAAATTATTTCTTTCTTCAATGACCTTGTCAGGCCATTCTGCTTTAAGTTTTATTTCTTTCCATAAATTGCATAAAACTTATTACTCGCAGGACTATAACTATAATATTAATTATTGTATTATTTACTATAATCAACAATTCAACGTCCCTTTAATAATTTACTAGGACTTTTCAATGTTCTTTGTATAGTTTTAGTAGAACAGTTTAAAGCTTCTGCTGTATCAACTATACTATTAAACTCACCATAAACAGTATTATTTAACTCTTTTACAATGATAGATTTAGAATTCTTTTTCATATTTAAAATCCCTTGTTCTGTATAATTAAACACTTTTCTTTTTAAAGCCGATTCTCTCATAGCTTCTATAGTTTCAGCTGAAAAGGTTTTACCTTTATTTAAATCTCTTATTTGATTTCTACGTACCTCACTATAATTAGTTTTCATTTTTATTCTAGTTACTTCAGTATGTTTATAACCGAAACTAGAACCTGCTTCTGTTAATATATTATAATCAGGTAAAAGAGATTTTATATAGAAGTCCTCTAAATTTAATAACTTCTTATTATTTTCTTGATTTACTATTTCTGGAAACAGTTCTAGTACAATAAAAGAAAAGTTATGTAAACCATATTTCTTGACTGAATTTTTAACTACTTTACTACCTGTTAAATATATCAAATGACTAGTAAATCTTGAATTAAATTTACCAGTAGAAGCTGATCCTATATAATAACTTAAAGTTTCTTTATTTAATATCATATAAATACCGCTAAGTCCTTTAGTTTCCTTGGCTATATTTTTACGTACTCTATCCTCGTTTAGGTTACTATAAATGAAAACAGGATGAAGATCTTTAGATTTTAAGAAATTGTTTACTCTATCAGATTCACCCCTTGGCCTAGCACTGGCTATCCCAGGGCGAAAGGGAGAAGTAGAAAAGTATCTTTTATTATTTAATGTTGTAATTGTTTTAGTATTATAGTCATTTTGGGCTATATTTAAGTAACCCAGGAAACCTGTACCCATCATAAGGATTAAAATTATTGCACCTATTACTCATGCTAATGTTCTAGGAGCTCTGTACGATCCATAGTATAATCCTCTACCTATGTGTAAGTACACTAAGAAGAAGAAAGCTGATGCAGTATTACTGTGTAAGTAACGAACTAATCAACCATTGTTAACATCACGCATTATATGTTCTACAGAATTAAAGGCTTCTGCTACACTTGGGTTATAATGCATTGCTAATGTTACACCTGTTATTATTTGTATTCCTAAGCATAATCCTAATAATGAACCAAAATTTCATAAGTAGTTTATGTTACTAGGTTGTGAATGATCTATTAAGTATGCGTTAAACAACTTTAAAAAAGGATGACTTTTTAATATTCTCATAGTTTTATTTATAAATTTAATTAGATTTTTAATGTATATATATATTATATTTAAAAACTTATATTTTAAACATAAAAACTTATAACTAAGGTAAGCTATATAAACATTTTGTTTAATTATACATTTAAAGATATTTAATAATCTGTAATGTATATACTGCATATTATGCAAATAATAATTATTTTTATTTTTGTTTTTTCATAAGAAGTTAGATTAAGCTTCTTTACCTACGTAATTGCTTATTCCTAATAAAACTGCTACACATGTTACTGTTATAACATTTACTAAGTCTAAGTATACTGATACGAAACTAAATATAGATAAGTAGAAACAAACACCTATTAATATATAAAGAGCATAATCTGTTACAACTCCTTTACTTAATCCGGATATAGTTTTACTTGTTTTAGTTAATATCACGTTCATTCCATATGGACCTACTCATTCTATACTTCCTTTATCTAATACTTTAGTGGTTTGACCTCCTAAATCTAAGACTGTATTAACTATATATTTGTTATAGAATAATTCTACTAAGAAACGTTGGTTAAAGAAACCAAATACATAGTAACCTAATTTAGATAATTTTAAGTTTGTTACAGATTTAGGCATAAATTCAGGATAGATTACAGCTAAAGCTGAAAAACCTACTGTAAAGAAGAATGGTAATAATTTGAAGAATGTAGGCACAGCAAATTCTGTATCTATTAATATTTCATGCATTGGATGTATGAATAGACTATTATCGGTAAAGAATCCTGATCCTAATCCTATAAATATATCTTTAGTTAAGAATCCAAAGTATATAGAGAATATAGCTAATATAACTAATGGTAAACTTAAGAAGATATCCCCTTCGTGAGCATTTTTGTAATAATTTACAGGACCATTAGGATTAGCTAAGAAAGTTAAGTATAACACTTTTACTGAATATAATGTAGTAAATATTGCACCTATAGTGGCAATAAAGTAAACATTAATACTACTAAAGTGATATTGACCATAAGCAGATTCTAATATAAAATCTTTACTATAGAAACCAGTCATAAAAGGGAAGGCTACTAAACTAAGACTAGCTATTAAAATTACTGTATAAGTTAAAGGTAAGAATGAAATTAATCCACCATATCTTCTTAAATCTTGATTATCAGATACGGCGTGTATAACAGCACCTGCACCTAAGAATAATAATCCTTTATAAAAGGCATGATTAATTAAGTGGAATATAGCAATATTATATGAAGATAATCCTATAGCTATAACCATCATACCTAATTGCGAAAGTTTACTATTATAATAATTTATTATAACGTAAAATGGACCATTTCTTTATTAGTTTATATATTTTTCTCATTTATCTTTAAATTTCACTCACTCTTGAAATTTTATAATATCTTCATTCTTTTTAGATAGTCTTACTAAATAAAATTCTTTTATAAGATTAATTCTTTTCATTTTTTCTGTTTTTAACGGATATTTTGTAAAATAATTATCTATTAAATTAAATAGTTCAGCTTTTCTGTATATAATATACTTAAAAGCTTCTATTTTAGGACTTAAAATATCAATTCTTCCTCCGTATATGTTCACTAAGGGTTCTAAAATATATTTATTCTTTTGTGATATACCTATAAAGACTTGACCTGATGATTCACTAAAATAAATAGAACCATCACTATCTATTAATCCACTTAATCAACCATTATTAAAAGTAAGATCTTTTGAATATTTTAATTTTATATCAAATTTTACACATAATTTATTCATTTGTAATAAACGTGTAGGATTTCTTATTAATCCATTTATATCATTAATTAATGCTATTAAACCTTTTCTATTTCTTAACTTATATTTTAATGCATTAGCATTAGATATTTCTTTTACGCTACCCCCATATAAATGTTGTATTAAGAAAAGTACTTTTTTATCTCTAACATCCATAGTTATTTCACAACTATTGTATCCATTTTTAGATAATAAAAAATAGCCATCCCCGTCTATTATACCAGCTAACCATTCTTTAGTTGCAATATCATTAAATTTATTAACTAGATTAGTAGACATTTTTCTTTTAAAACAATATCTATTAATAACTTGTGTCTTAAACATAAAATTTGAAGAAGTAATATTGTTAGAAGTAATCAAGATATCTTTTTTAAAGATAAGAACCATTAAATTAAATTTTATTAATTCAATAAAAACTAATATCAAACGTATGGCCTCTGAGATTCCTACTAACTTACTGATAATTTGAGACTTTCACCTTTTTGATATAAATACTAATTTTATATGTAATCTTTTAATGATAGATGAATTATAAAATTTCAAATTATAGTGATTAAATAAATAATCACGAGCTTTGGTTATCTGCGAATTGGCTAAATTGTAAATAGCTTCTACGCATATAGTTTGATGCCTGAATGTTTCTAAGTGAAAAAAACATTCTCGAGCCAATTGACTCATTGTAGAATAAGCAATAATTTTTTTAATATCTTGTTGGAATAATCCAATTAAAGAACTAAATACTGTAGTAACAGCACCTAATCATAAACATATTAATAAAACTGTTGAACTGTATTCTATTAAAGGTGATGAACGTATTAATAAATAAACTCCTGCTGTAACCATAGTAGCAGCGTGAATTAATGCAGATACAGGTGTAGGCGATTATGTTGATTTATAATATATATTAATTATAAATACGCAGTTAATTACTTAACTGATCGGACTATATCTTCATTTACATTGAAAGATGATGTGTTTAAGTTATTTTTTGGAATTTAAATATAGCTCTGTTATATCATATATATGATTATAAATGGAAAATGCAATATATATAGACATAAAGCACGAAAATATTAATAAAGTTGCTCCGATTGTCATTCATATCCAATTTGTTTTACTTATTACGTTAACTGATTTAATAAAATAGGTATGAACCCGTTCACCTCATAAATGTTTTAGGAATATAAATTTATGATTATTCTTAGCTACTATGCTATAAACATGAGAGATTAATAACAAATAAAGAATAACAGGAATACAACATCTTAATATTAAAACGGCAATTAAAAACTGAATAGTATCATCCTCTAAACTATAATTTGTTAAAGTCTTTTTAGAAGAATCAATATCGTGACATATTCTTGCTATAATATCTATGTCTTCAAGAATACAATAAGCCAAATATACAGAAATTGTACTTACTATAACAGCCGAAGCTCAAATAGCCAATATAACTCTTATATTATGACGTTTATTAATATAAAAATAAATTAACAATAATAATAGCAATAGTACTACAATACTTATTATAATATTTCAATTAAGAAAAGACATTATATTGTCTATATTATCTCCTTCTTCTATCATAGATTTGGCTGGAAAGGTATCACTCTTATTGTCAGAATCACTCTTATTAGAAGAACTATTAGCAGCGTTCTTTTGAGCCACTGTATTTAAGTAATTTGTAGCCACAAAGGCAGTTCCTCCTACAATACCACTAGCTGCAGTGTAAGCCACTTTTGCTCCAAGAGGCATTGAAGCAGCTACTTTAGTTTTAGATAAAGCATATATTCCTGCGGAAACTGCACTACCTAAACCAACACTAGTTCCTTTTTCTTCAGGTATTGTTATATTAGGGTTATGTAAATGAATTTCAGGGTTATTAACACTAAGGTTATTATTAGAAGCATTTAACTTAGGCGTCTCCTTGACTTTTTGTATGTTTTCGTTTATATCCTCATTGGCCATACATAAAACAGGTGAAAATACATCATTCAGAATATCATGAATTAATATATATATTACATAGCATACTAATAAAAATAATATAACTAAAAAATATTTATTCTTTATAATAACCTTAAGTATATTACTTTCTAATATTTGTTGTTTATTACTTAGTTTATTCATATTATTTTTATATTTTTTAATTAATGTAAAACCTTCAATACTAGTATGTTTTTTATTAATTATTAATTTATATATTTTTATCCAGTTAAAGTATGTAATATACTTCTTAGTTTTTAAAGAAAAGACAGAAAAATATTCTACAATAGGAGATAACTTTGTAGTATTTACTACAACATTATAACCATCATAACTTTGTATAAAATGCTTTTTACCTCCAACAATACTTGCTAAATAATCCATATTTTCTGGATTACCTTTTTGCTGCGCAAGCTCTAAAATATATCTTAATCTAATTAAACTAGCTGTTTTAGTCTTATTTTCGCATATAGAGCAAGTAAAACAACCTTCTGCATCAGTAAACCCTGATAATCAAGAATCGTTTAAACTAGGTTTGAAGTCTTTGTCTAAATATAATATATTTTCCTTATATTTTATATTAAAAGCTTCTAGTCATAGTTTAAATTGTTTTCTTCTACTTTCAAGAAAAATACTTCCATTGAATATAGAAATAATCTTGAATAAATTCTCTTTATCTCTAACTCTATAACAGTGAGTATTTCTATTAGAGTCTTGAACTCTAACTACACCAAATCCTAACATTTTTTTTATCATAAATAAAACTTGAGCATCATTACTAGATTGTGTAATTCTAAATTCTAAGTATCCATCTTTATTAATTATAAAAGATCCATCTCCTTCGACAAACCCTATAAATCATAATTTGAATCCATCATCTTTCAATGTAAATGCTTCACGTGTAGTCTCTGAGGAACTTATATATAAATTTCCTGCGGATTGTCCTTCATCTTGGATTTTTCCGAATAAATTATATCTAAGTGGACCAAGATTTATAACAGGATGTTCCCGCATATAGTGAAGTTTAAGGAGAGCCCTACCAAACAAACCCTCCATAGCCATAGGTAATCATATATGAAGACCTACTTGTGAACTTTTTGCCATAGCACCTATTAATAAGCAAATTCCTATTATTGTTATAATATTTTCATTAATGTAAGGAGCAACTGAAAATACTGTACTATAATCTAAATTCTAAACTTATAACTTTTCAGTTATAACTGGACTATATCTTCACCCTTAAGGGGTATAACGTGTAGTCTCTGAGGAGCCTTTAAATAATTAATTATTTTTTAGTTTCCTGCGGATTGTCCATTTTCACTCTAACTTTTAACAACGTTAGAAATCTATTTTTTTTAATTTTTAAGTTTTGTGTACACAATTATATAAAGTTTTCACAATAATCTATAAAAAAACTTTAGGAGTTTCCCGCATATAGTTATATAATAAGAGAGACATTACTATCTCCCACGGCAATTTATTTAAATTGTAAAGAATTCAAATGTGAAAAATCAAATACTTTTTTCTTAGTATTAAACTCATTTTTAATAGCTTTTATTCTTTCTAAGTTCTCTTTATTTAAAGATCCCCGATGAAGATCTTGAACAAGGCATCAATCTTTATATGCTAGATATTTAGATGAATACAAAGGGTAATTATCAAAATAATTACGAAGTATTTCAAGGCTTCTTGAGTTATGGGCCACTGCAACAAAAGCGTAAAATACTTTATCTTCTGTCTTTCTAGTTCTAGTATATAAATTTACTGTAAAAAATTCAGCAATTTCACTCATTACTTTAAAAAAGCTAGACCCACCTTGTTCTAAAGTAACTTCTCTCGAGTAATTTTGTTTTACTTCTATTCTAAAAGAAGTTTGAACACTTGTTCTTAAAAATACTCCATTTTTTTTACGATCGTAGATAGTTATACCGAAACAACCATCGGCATCTGTAAATCCCGCTAATCAATTATTACTATCTAAAGAAGAAGAATCTATACCTAATAATGGTATAGAGCTACTATCTTTTTCATTTATTCAATTAATAGCTCTATGTAGTGCTTCTATTTTAGGTGTACGCATATGACCGTTAATTAAATTAATTATTTTTAATACTTCCTGTTTAGCCAAAATTTGTAATAATATATGACCTACATTAGATCTATCTATTATTTTACCTACTTTTAATTCAGTAGATAATTTTTCAGCTAAAGGTTTATCCTTAATATTAAAAGCAATAATAATCTTAGGTCTGTACTCTTTTTTTTGTGTATTTTTATCATGGACTGCTATGTGTCCATCTCCTTCAATTAGTCCGGCTAAATAAGGAGCAAAAAATGAATTAGAATACTTTCTAATTTGAGTATAAGATGTAAGATTAAAGTGATAAGTACAAGCTTGTAAAATAGTTGTTTTAGGTAAGCCCACTCTACTTATATAGCTTTTACTTAATGAAGTATTTTTTTGATTTTTTTTTATGAATAATTTACAATTTTTTCTGTTACCTAAAGATCATAATAATATTAACATACCTATTGTTAAGAAAGCATCACCAACTCTGTTAGTTAAAAATGCTGATAATGAACTTTGGTTAGCTGCGATTCTAGTAAATCAGAAACTAACTAAAAGGTATGAACAAACTCCAACCAAATCTTAAAATTATATACATAAAGAGCTAGTATATAATCCCTGTACTTCAAAATTAAGCCTTGGTATATCTATAAAGATATAAAGATTCCGACTGTGCATTAAGCAGCATCTCAGCCACCCACCGTTGAACCAGTCTGTCGCGATCAATAAAATAACCGACGATCTTTAAGCTAACTCTGCCTAGTTAATCGTTTACAACGATATCGCTAATAATAATTAGAACTTTACGTTAGGATATATCTTCTATTTTATTATTCCTTGATATATCTTTATTATTAACTATAATTAAATTTTATATAACATAGATTTATGCATATATGGTCCTACTATATCGACTAATTTTACTTTTTGACGTTTATGTATATAAATAACTCATTGATTAAATGTTTTTTCTTCTAATCTGCTTGTTAATTGAAAATTCTTATATAAAACTTCTTGAATATATACTAATTGTTCTTTTTTAAAAGCTCTAGTATGTAAAATAGTTTGATTATAAAAAGATTTACTTCCATCATCCATAATTCAATAAGCTAACCCTCTAGGTGTTAATAATTCACCTAGGTTATTAGGTATTATTTTTAATTTATTAACATAAAACAAATCATAATAATAATTTAAACAAGGCATAGCTAAAGTTCTAAAATATAAAGATTGAGTTGTAGTATTTCTCTTTTTATATTGTCTAGTTAATATAGTGGATTCCATAGCAGTCAATGGTTTTAATAACTCATATAAACTTTCTAAATATTCAATTTTTTTAGGATAAGATTGTTCTATTCTAAGTCTTGTATTATGACTAAGTTTAGATCTTTCTAAAAATCCATCTCCTAATATAATACCTATTAATGCTTCTTTTTGAATATTGGTTAATATATAGTTGTCTTTATATTCTTTAGAATATTTTGTATTAATAGAGTAATATCTTTTCTGAATAGGCAAATTAATATAAAATTTATATGTTTTGTTATTATTAAAATTTAATCATTTAAGGCCATTATGGTAACCTTCTCAACCAACGAACATTACTAAATAATTATTTCCTGTTACTAATATGATCATCATAAAAGTGAATAAACTTAAATAACTAAAGAATCTTTGACTATGAGGATCATGACTCATATAACCTATAGAGTAAAAGTGTACTAGAGTACTAATTACTAATACAGGTATTAACATTGATACTGTTAAGCTATCAAATTGGAAATTTCATACCATATTAAATGATTCACTGTCTAATCATTTAAATAAAGTTATAGAAACAGGATTATTACTAAATCCTATTTCAAAGAAACCGATAACGGCTAATACTGTAGTTGCTAATATACTTGAACAACCAATTATACGACTACCTGTCACACCGACTTTTCTACCAAAAAATCCGGATACTATAGATCCTAATAAAGGTAATATAATAATACTTAAATACATTATTTATATTCTATTGCGATACTTCCTCTTCGTTTTTCCCCTTTGCCTTAGGATATTCTTCCTTTAGGCGGGCTGGGTATTTCCATAACCTTTCAGTTATGCCTGACTATATCTTAAGCAAATAATTATACAGAATTATTTACCAATCTCCATTTAGTCGATGAACTGCATACCTTTATCCTTAAAAGACAGTTGGTACTTGGCTGCGGATAATCTATTTCATTTCTTCATACAAATCGTTTTTACCTTACAACGAGTCATTACCTGTTCCATTAATTACATTACTGTATTAACTTGGTAGATTTGTCTTTAAGAATTTCCCGCAATTTGAAGATTTTGCCTTATTAAAAAAATAAGACTAGGCAAAGGTTCACTTCACCTTGACCAATACTATTCTAGCCCCTTATACTAATTATTAATATTAAGATAATTATTTTTTAATTTTATTTTTTAATTTTAATATTTTATTTAAACCTTATTCACTTAAATGTTCTTTATTTTTAATCATAAAAGCTGTATGTTTAAAATTTATATAATTTGAACATTTAGATCCTACTATAAAATACTGTTCAAAGAAAGGAATAATATGTTCAATTATATGATCAATTCTTGTCACAATAAATTCACAAAGATCACGATTTTTATAATCATTTATATAACCACAAGAAAAAAAATTAATAAAGTGTTTTAATAATAGTATATCTCTTCTATCTTGAGCTATAGAAAACATACAGATGCCGATAAGCCACTTTTAGTATCAGATTTTTGTATTGCTATATAGAAATTAGATTCCCCTGTAGCAAAACCTGCTATTCATTCAGGAGACATAGAACTATAGGTTATATTAACATTTGGTTTATTTAAAGGGATAGTGTTAGGAAAAGCTTCTTTCAAATTTTCAGATAGACCTCAGTTAATAGATGCTTTTATGTTTACTATCTTTTCCAAACCTACTAAAGTACTATGTTCTTTTTCTTTCATAAGTGAAACTATTTGTTTAAATAAAATATAATCTAAATATTTTTTTGTAAATAAAGGATAATTATCAAAATGAGGTATTATCACATCAATTAAATCTTTAAAAGTACTAACTCTAAATTCTACAGTAGATTTATTATTAGGTTCAGATAAATAACCTATACCTCCAAAGAATTTTTGCACTGATTTAATTAAATCCCTATCTTTTTCATGCATCTTTATTTGAATTCTTGGTTGAATAGTTCAACCAATTTTATATCTAGAATTTTTAAGAATTGTTACTACAAAAGAACTTTCAGCATCAAAAAGCCCAGTTATAAACCAAGGATTTAAGGTTGAATTATTATTTCTTATTGTAGAATACTTTCTTATTTGATTCAATAAAATTATATTATTTTTATCGTAATTAGCTTTACTATTATTTACTAAAGCTATATAATTAGTTATAGAAGAATATCTTAGTCTATAAAAGGCTACTAAAATAGCCAAACCTAAAGCAGATTCTGCACCGGCAACTACTATAATGTATATAGCATATGTTTGCCCTATTATATCATCAAGATTAATAGAACTTGTTAATATTAGGAATGTTATAGATAATAGCATTATTTCTATAGAAATAAGCATTAATATTATATTTTTTCTGTTAAATACGAATCCTAAAATTCCTATTAAAAAAAGTACTAAAGTTAAACTCATATTTTTTAATTAAATATTTAATCAAATTATTCTACCTTTGGCTCTTCTTAGTTTTGAAGTAAAAACAGGACTTCTGTGCCAAGGATTTCTTCATCTATTAGATGAAGAAATTAAAAACCGAGGGGAACATGTTTAGTATAGACACTATAAATGAAACTATACTAGAGGCATCATAGACTCGAACTACAAATGTGATGGCCGTAACATCAAGTTTTACCATTAAACTAATACCTCTTTTAACTGATAATATTGTTATCAGATAAAATATGCAATCTAAGCATAGCTGCACAAGCTTAAATTAAGCGTTGTATAATCAGTGAACAAATTTGTCTATATTTACAGATTCTATAACTATAGGCATTGAACTGTGTAAAATCCCACATATTTCTGAACATTGCAAGTTGTCTCTACATTTATTTAATGTAAAGGATGATTTTTTAGCTAACTTATTAACGTTATATGATATTAATAAAATAAAGTATTTTTAACCTTTATCTAGTTATTTATAAGCAAAAGAATAATTTTTATAAATTTTACCATCTTTTAAACGAAGATATAAAAATTTTCTATCTAACTTAATGTTTAGAGTATCAAAGTATTTAATTGTATCAAGAATACTTTTAAATTCTTTCTCAAAATTTTCTCCTCTTACTATTATAGGTTTATTTTTTTTATTAATTTTTAATGAATTTAAGTCTGTATTAACTTTTAATTTTTTATATTCATTAAGAATTAATCCTACTTCTTCAAAATTATCAGGTAAAGTATTCTCTGAGTATTTACACAAGAAATTATGAAATACTTTTTCATTTTTTATATATTTGGTTAGAGTGTCTCTTTTAATAGTTAAACCTAATTCTCTTAAATATTCAATACAAGATGTTAAAGAATCGAAATTTAAAGTATGACCTCCAGAATCTACAAATGTATTTCCTTCTTTAATTTCTAATTCGACTGAAATACTTCTACGAGTTCCTAATCTATAATTATTTTGTCTTTCTTTTGCCATCATATCTACTAAATCTTCTATAGTAATATTGCTTATTAAAGCAGTAGATATAGGATAACTTAATAACAAGAATTTATTAAGATATGGTATTTTAGAATCTATATAATTTTTACTAGTTTTTGTGTGTATTTTTAATACTCTTTTTAACTCTATTTTGGATTTAGCATGATAATAGAGAGTACTACATGCTAGATCATATACATAAACAGGATTACCTTTTGAGGATCCTGCATTAACAACTCTTAGTGTATTTAAGTTAAATTCTTTATCTAATAAATAATACTGTTCTAATATTAAAGAATCTTGATTACTAAATTTATTACTATCTAATTTAAATATTATTAATTTAAAAGCTTTTAGTCCTTCTTTGTAAAGTAAAGGCAAAAATTTACCACTTAAAGGAATATCTCCTTTGAAATAGTAATCTATTCTACGTCTTAATAAATTAGATGAGCCTACATATTTTTGATATGAATCTTTATGTATAAAGATATATACACCAGGGAAACCTTTATTTTTAGATTTACCCGCTAATTGATCTAAAAGTTTATTATTTTCCAGTGTTGTTATAGGAAGGTCCATTTCAATACCTTTAACTTTTAATAATTCTTCTAATTTTGATTCAGTAACTGATATATTTTTATTTAATAATACTTTATTAATAGCTGATGAAGTAGTAGGTTTTCCACTATTTATATGCTCTAACGCTAAAGACTCAGGGTTATTTACCAAAGGTCTAATGAAATTAAAAGATCTACTTGAACTAAAGCATCTAGTAAAAGATACAGCAGCTATAGAACCTAATATTACACGTTTATTTAATATGAAGTGGTTATTATAAATACTTTTACAAATCGTATTATGCAATATTACAATAGTCTTTTATATGAAAGACAAGTGCTTCTTGTGTTAGTATTAATCATTTATTTTACATTAAAATAAGTTTAACAAACTATCGTAGAGATCCCTAAATATAATTAATAAATTAATATATATCTATTTAACAAAAAATATCAATAATGATATTTTTCTGCACTCTTTCAAGTGGGGGTTGACTATACCTTAAGCATTATTAATAATAATAACACCAACCACCGTCTAGTCGATGAACTGCACACCTAGTTAGGTGCTTGGCTGCGGATTGTCCATTGAATAATAAATCTTGATTTTACCATACCACGAGTCATTACCTGTGCCATAAGTTATGTTACCATACTTACTTGGTTAAGATTTCTTTAGGAGTTTCCCGCAATTTGATGATTTTTAACTATAGGTTCACTACAGTTTTGGCCATTGTTCAATAAGACCATAAAATACACCTTCTCTGTTAATAAATACTGATACTTGATTTAATCTACCAGGGTATGCATCAGTTTTTATACCTAATGAAGGACATGCGAATGAGTGTATAACGTCTCCAGATGTTATAACAAATCTGATGTGTGTTAATTCAGGTACTATAACTCTGTTATCAACTTCTAACATTCTCAATCCACCGTCTTCTAAGTCTGATTCTGGTACGATATATGAATCAAATTCTATAAATTCTTCATTAGAATCTATAAAATCAGGATATTGGTAGCTTCAATATCATTGATGCAATATGCATTAAGGTGATGGTGTTTATCTTTAGTATTTATATTATGAGTAACCCAATTTATATTTCATACTAGGAATTAAATAAGGAACTGTTAACTCTCTAAGTTTGGATAAAGATACTACTTTTATATAAATAGCATATTTATCTTTAGGCCTATTACCTCCTTTTTTAGATAATATTTGAACGGTACAATCTAAATCAAACTTTACTTTAAACATTTGAGCAAGAAGTTTTACTTCTTCAAAAGTAAAATTATTAGTAGCTATTCTGACGCTTTTTGATCCAGATACTCAACCTCCGTCATCCATTATAAGAATAGCTAAAGACATAGGAGTTAAATAATTTATTAATTCAGGAGATATTAATTTAATACGCTCTTTGTAAAATAAATCATAAAGTCAATTTAAGCTTCTGAAAGTAAAAAGATCAAATTCATATCCTATATAAGTTTTTTTTTCATTAAGGCTATTTATTAAAACAGTTCTATATTCTCTAGGACCAGCTTTGGTACAATAACCCCTAGTAAAAAAGAAATCATATAATCAATAAATATAATCTTTATGTTTTGCACTTTGTTTAAACCTAAAATTAGTTCCTTTATCTAAAACTTTTGTTTGATAAGCATATCCATCTCCCAGAAGACAACCAACTAAAACACTAATAACCTCTTGATCATGAGGACCTATTCTACTGATAGTTTTCATTTTAGTATGAAATTGTCTAGTTTGTAATCCAAATTTTTTGGAAGAGTGCAGTTGTAATAAAACAACTTGTCGACTGTACATTAAGCAACTGTAAAGTTACCCACAAGTGACCCAGTCTGTGGCAATAAACAATAAAAAACAAATTATCTACTGACAGTCTTGTATTATTATTAGATATTGAAAAATAATAATATGTTAACTGTTTTCACTCATGTCGCCTAAGAAAATATATATTCTCTTAAAGATCTCTGTCGAGATCTTAGATATTAATAAATTGAAACTTTTCCTGACAAATAGTTAATTAATTATGGCTCTATTAATTAATTACTTCTTTTTATTAACATCACGACTATTATATATATATGTTGAAGTAAAAACTTCGGTTAAAAGAACTTATACTTTTTCATTATTTAAGCCTAATTTATATCTCATACTAAAATGTATATAAGGTAATATTGTATTTCTCAACTTAGGTATAGAATCTTTTGTAATATATACGGAGTATCTACCGTCAATTTTTTGAACTGTACAATTTAAATTATAAAGTTTAGTTAAGAGATTAGCTAGTAATTTTACCTCTTCTAATTCAAAACAATTTGTAGTGATTCTAACTCCGTAGTTAACTCAACAACCATCATCCATAACCCAAATAGCTAAAGCTAAAGGTGTTAAATATTGCTCTATTTGAGGATTTATATACTTTATACCTTTTTTATAAAATAATTTGTGTATTCAATTAAAACTTCTAAAAGTAAAAGTATTAAATTCATAACCAGAATATTCTATACCTTTAAGTTTTCTTGTATATTTTCTAGGTTGTAAATTAGAACAATAACCTCTTGTATGGAAAAAATCATAAAGTCAAAACAAGTAATCAATATGTTTGCCACTTTGTCTATAACAAATTCTAGTTCCTTCTATTGTTCTTGCATTAGCGTAAGCATCCCCCAATAGAGAACCTATGATTATAGATAAAACTTCTTTATTATGAGGTCCTATCCTACTAGAAGCTCTTACCTTAGTATGAAATGTTTTAATACAATATAAATTATTATATTTATTTAAATTTTTTAGTCTATGATTAAAACTTAAAATATTCGTACCTTTAACTTGAGCTAGTTTATTCGATACTAAAGTATTGTTTTTTTCTCCATATCTGGCTTCTTTTATTTTATTTAATATATATAATTTAAGGCCACCTATAAAAAAGAAACCTTCTGCTATTACAGTCATTGAAGGATCGTTAACTTCATCCATTAAATATAATAATTTGAATGAAGGGAATGCAATTAATATTAATATAACAGCTGGTGTTATAGTTCATATTAATTCGATTAAAGTCAAAATTCTTATGTAATTTCTTACATAACTGGACTATATCTTACCTATTTTTATAGGTTTCCACGTGTAGTCTCTGAGGATCCTACTAAGATATTCAAAATATCTGTTGGTTTCCTGCTGATTATCCATTGTTATATCCATTAAGATTGTCACTGTTATAAAGTACTTAAGGCTTTAGGAGTTTCCAGCATATAGTGGAATTTTATTCATAGTTATTTTAATTTTTTTTAATAAGTTTAGTGCTACGCAGAAAATTTATATCTATCTTTATATATTTCTCCCGAGTTCCTATATTTTATAATAGTACTACCGCTTATATCTAAGAATTTACCTGCTCTTCTGGCAGAATAAAACTTTATTAATAGCTGATGAAGTAGTAGGTTTTCCACTATTTATATGCTCTAACGCTAAAGACTCAGGGTTATTTACCAAAGGTCTAATGAAATTAAAAGATCTACTTGAACTAAAGCATCTAGTAAAAGATACAGCAGCTATAGAACCTAATATTACACGTTTATTTAATATGAAGTGGTTATTATAAATACTTTTACAAATCGTATTATGCAATATTACAATAGTCTTTTATATGAAAGACAAGTGCTTCTTGTGTTAGTATTAATCATTTATTTTACATTAAAATAAGTTTAACAAACTATCGTAGAGATCCCTAAATATAATTAATAAATTAATATATATCTATTTAACAAAAAATATCAATAATGATATTTTTCTGCACTCTTTCAAGTGGGGGTTGACTATACCTTAAGCATTATTAATAATAATAACACCAACCACCGTCTAGTCGATGAACTGCACACCTAGTTAGGTGCTTGGCTGCGGATTGTCCATTGAATAATAAATCTTGATTTTACCATACCACGAGTCATTACCTGTGCCATAAGTTATGTTACCATACTTACTTGGTTAAGATTTCTTTAGGAGTTTCCCGCAATTTGATGATTTTTAACTATAGGTTCACTACAGTTTTGGCCATTGTTCAATAAGACCATAAAATACACCTTCTCTGTTAATAAATACTGATACTTGATTTAATCTACCAGGGTATGCATCAGTTTTTATACCTAATGAAGGACATGCGAATGAGTGTATAACGTCTCCAGATGTTATAACAAATCTGATGTGTGTTAATTCAGGTACTATAACTCTGTTATCAACTTCTAACATTCTCAATCCACCGTCTTCTAAGTCTGATTCTGGTACGATATATGAATCAAATTCTATAAATTCTTCATTAGAATCTATAAAATCAGGATATTGGTAGCTTCAATATCATTGATGCAATATGCATTAAGGTGATGGTGTTTATCTTTAGTATTTATATTATGAGTAACCCAATTTATATTTCATACTAGGAATTAAATAAGGAACTGTTAACTCTCTAAGTTTGGATAAAGATACTACTTTTATATAAATAGCATATTTATCTTTAGGCCTATTACCTCCTTTTTTAGATAATATTTGAACGGTACAATCTAAATCAAACTTTACTTTAAACATTTGAGCAAGAAGTTTTACTTCTTCAAAAGTAAAATTATTAGTAGCTATTCTGACGCTTTTTGATCCAGATACTCAACCTCCGTCATCCATTATAAGAATAGCTAAAGACATAGGAGTTAAATAATTTATTAATTCAGGAGATATTAATTTAATACGCTCTTTGTAAAATAAATCATAAAGTCAATTTAAGCTTCTGAAAGTAAAAAGATCAAATTCATATCCTATATAAGTTTTTTTTTCATTAAGGCTATTTATTAAAACAGTTCTATATTCTCTAGGACCAGCTTTGGTACAATAACCCCTAGTAAAAAAGAAATCATATAATCAATAAATATAATCTTTATGTTTTGCACTTTGTTTAAACCTAAAATTAGTTCCTTTATCTAAAACTTTTGTTTGATAAGCATATCCATCTCCCAGAAGACAACCAACTAAAACACTAATAACCTCTTGATCATGAGGACCTATTCTACTGATAGTTTTCATTTTAGTATGAAATTGTCTAGTTTGTAATCCAAATTTTTTGGAAGAGTGCAGTTGTAATAAAACAACTTGTCGACTGTACATTAAGCAACTGTAAAGTTACCCACAAGTGACCCAGTCTGTGGCAATAAACAATAAAAAACAAATTATCTACTGACAGTCTTGTATTATTATTAGATATTGAAAAATAATAATATGTTAACTGTTTTCACTCATGTCGCCTAAGAAAATATATATTCTCTTAAAGATCTCTGTCGAGATCTTAGATATTAATAAATTGAAACTTTTCCTGACAAATAGTTAATTAATTATGGCTCTATTAATTAATTACTTCTTTTTATTAACATCACGACTATTATATATATATGTTGAAGTAAAAACTTCGGTTAAAAGAACTTATACTTTTTCATTATTTAAGCCTAATTTATATCTCATACTAAAATGTATATAAGGTAATATTGTATTTCTCAACTTAGGTATAGAATCTTTTGTAATATATACGGAGTATCTACCGTCAATTTTTTGAACTGTACAATTTAAATTATAAAGTTTAGTTAAGAGATTAGCTAGTAATTTTACCTCTTCTAATTCAAAACAATTTGTAGTGATTCTAACTCCGTAGTTAACTCAACAACCATCATCCATAACCCAAATAGCTAAAGCTAAAGGTGTTAAATATTGCTCTATTTGAGGATTTATATACTTTATACCTTTTTTATAAAATAATTTGTGTATTCAATTAAAACTTCTAAAAGTAAAAGTATTAAATTCATAACCAGAATATTCTATACCTTTAAGTTTTCTTGTATATTTTCTAGGTTGTAAATTAGAACAATAACCTCTTGTATGGAAAAAATCATAAAGTCAAAACAAGTAATCAATATGTTTGCCACTTTGTCTATAACAAATTCTAGTTCCTTCTATTGTTCTTGCATTAGCGTAAGCATCCCCCAATAGAGAACCTATGATTATAGATAAAACTTCTTTATTATGAGGTCCTATCCTACTAGAAGCTCTTACCTTAGTATGAAATGTTTTAATACAATATAAATTATTATATTTATTTAAATTTTTTAGTCTATGATTAAAACTTAAAATATTCGTACCTTTAACTTGAGCTAGTTTATTCGATACTAAAGTATTGTTTTTTTCTCCATATCTGGCTTCTTTTATTTTATTTAATATATATAATTTAAGGCCACCTATAAAAAAGAAACCTTCTGCTATTACAGTCATTGAAGGATCGTTAACTTCATCCATTAAATATAATAATTTGAATGAAGGGAATGCAATTAATATTAATATAACAGCTGGTGTTATAGTTCATATTAATTCGATTAAAGTCAAAATTCTTATGTAATTTCTTACATAACTGGACTATATCTTACCTATTTTTATAGGTTTCCACGTGTAGTCTCTGAGGATCCTACTAAGATATTCAAAATATCTGTTGGTTTCCTGCTGATTATCCATTGTTATATCCATTAAGATTGTCACTGTTATAAAGTACTTAAGGCTTTAGGAGTTTCCAGCATATAGTGGAATTTTATTCATAGTTATTTTAATTTTTTTTAATAAGTTTAGTGCTACGCAGAAAATTTATATCTATCTTTATATATTTCTCCCGAGTTCCTATATTTTATAATAGTACTACCGCTTATATCTAAGAATTTACCTGCTCTTCTGGCAGAATAATACTTATTAATAGCTGATGAAGTAGTAGGTTTTCCACTATTTATATGCTCTAACGCTAAAGACTCAGGGTTATTTACCAAAGGTCTAATGAAATTAAAAGATCTACTTGAACTAAAGCATCTAGTAAAAGATACAGCAGCTATAGAACCTAATATTACACGTTTATTTAATATGAAGTGGTTATTATAAATACTTTTACAAATCGTATTATGCAATATTACAATAGTCTTTTATATGAAAGACAAGTGCTTCTTGTGTTAGTATTAATCATTTATTTTACATTAAAATAAGTTTAACAAACTATCGTAGAGATCCCTAAATATAATTAATAAATTAATATATATCTATTTAACAAAAAATATCAATAATGATATTTTTCTGCACTCTTTCAAGTGGGGGTTGACTATACCTTAAGCATTATTAATAATAATAACACCAACCACCGTCTAGTCGATGAACTGCACACCTAGTTAGGTGCTTGGCTGCGGATTGTCCATTGAATAATAAATCTTGATTTTACCATACCACGAGTCATTACCTGTGCCATAAGTTATGTTACCATACTTACTTGGTTAAGATTTCTTTAGGAGTTTCCCGCAATTTGATGATTTTTAACTATAGGTTCACTACAGTTTTGGCCATTGTTCAATAAGACCATAAAATACACCTTCTCTGTTAATAAATACTGATACTTGATTTAATCTACCAGGGTATGCATCAGTTTTTATACCTAATGAAGGACATGCGAATGAGTGTATAACGTCTCCAGATGTTATAACAAATCTGATGTGTGTTAATTCAGGTACTATAACTCTGTTATCAACTTCTAACATTCTCAATCCACCGTCTTCTAAGTCTGATTCTGGTACGATATATGAATCAAATTCTATAAATTCTTCATTAGAATCTATAAAATCAGGATATTGGTAGCTTCAATATCATTGATGCAATATGCATTAAGGTGATGGTGTTTATCTTTAGTATTTATATTATGAGTAACCCAATTTATATTTCATACTAGGAATTAAATAAGGAACTGTTAACTCTCTAAGTTTGGATAAAGATACTACTTTTATATAAATAGCATATTTATCTTTAGGCCTATTACCTCCTTTTTTAGATAATATTTGAACGGTACAATCTAAATCAAACTTTACTTTAAACATTTGAGCAAGAAGTTTTACTTCTTCAAAAGTAAAATTATTAGTAGCTATTCTGACGCTTTTTGATCCAGATACTCAACCTCCGTCATCCATTATAAGAATAGCTAAAGACATAGGAGTTAAATAATTTATTAATTCAGGAGATATTAATTTAATACGCTCTTTGTAAAATAAATCATAAAGTCAATTTAAGCTTCTGAAAGTAAAAAGATCAAATTCATATCCTATATAAGTTTTTTTTTCATTAAGGCTATTTATTAAAACAGTTCTATATTCTCTAGGACCAGCTTTGGTACAATAACCCCTAGTAAAAAAGAAATCATATAATCAATAAATATAATCTTTATGTTTTGCACTTTGTTTAAACCTAAAATTAGTTCCTTTATCTAAAACTTTTGTTTGATAAGCATATCCATCTCCCAGAAGACAACCAACTAAAACACTAATAACCTCTTGATCATGAGGACCTATTCTACTGATAGTTTTCATTTTAGTATGAAATTGTCTAGTTTGTAATCCAAATTTTTTGGAAGAGTGCAGTTGTAATAAAACAACTTGTCGACTGTACATTAAGCAACTGTAAAGTTACCCACAAGTGACCCAGTCTGTGGCAATAAACAATAAAAAACAAATTATCTACTGACAGTCTTGTATTATTATTAGATATTGAAAAATAATAATATGTTAACTGTTTTCACTCATGTCGCCTAAGAAAATATATATTCTCTTAAAGATCTCTGTCGAGATCTTAGATATTAATAAATTGAAACTTTTCCTGACAAATAGTTAATTAATTATGGCTCTATTAATTAATTACTTCTTTTTATTAACATCACGACTATTATATATATATGTTGAAGTAAAAACTTCGGTTAAAAGAACTTATACTTTTTCATTATTTAAGCCTAATTTATATCTCATACTAAAATGTATATAAGGTAATATTGTATTTCTCAACTTAGGTATAGAATCTTTTGTAATATATACGGAGTATCTACCGTCAATTTTTTGAACTGTACAATTTAAATTATAAAGTTTAGTTAAGAGATTAGCTAGTAATTTTACCTCTTCTAATTCAAAACAATTTGTAGTGATTCTAACTCCGTAGTTAACTCAACAACCATCATCCATAACCCAAATAGCTAAAGCTAAAGGTGTTAAATATTGCTCTATTTGAGGATTTATATACTTTATACCTTTTTTATAAAATAATTTGTGTATTCAATTAAAACTTCTAAAAGTAAAAGTATTAAATTCATAACCAGAATATTCTATACCTTTAAGTTTTCTTGTATATTTTCTAGGTTGTAAATTAGAACAATAACCTCTTGTATGGAAAAAATCATAAAGTCAAAACAAGTAATCAATATGTTTGCCACTTTGTCTATAACAAATTCTAGTTCCTTCTATTGTTCTTGCATTAGCGTAAGCATCCCCCAATAGAGAACCTATGATTATAGATAAAACTTCTTTATTATGAGGTCCTATCCTACTAGAAGCTCTTACCTTAGTATGAAATGTTTTAATACAATATAAATTATTATATTTATTTAAATTTTTTAGTCTATGATTAAAACTTAAAATATTCGTACCTTTAACTTGAGCTAGTTTATTCGATACTAAAGTATTGTTTTTTTCTCCATATCTGGCTTCTTTTATTTTATTTAATATATATAATTTAAGGCCACCTATAAAAAAGAAACCTTCTGCTATTACAGTCATTGAAGGATCGTTAACTTCATCCATTAAATATAATAATTTGAATGAAGGGAATGCAATTAATATTAATATAACAGCTGGTGTTATAGTTCATATTAATTCGATTAAAGTCAAAATTCTTATGTAATTTCTTACATAACTGGACTATATCTTACCTATTTTTATAGGTTTCCACGTGTAGTCTCTGAGGATCCTACTAAGATATTCAAAATATCTGTTGGTTTCCTGCTGATTATCCATTGTTATATCCATTAAGATTGTCACTGTTATAAAGTACTTAAGGCTTTAGGAGTTTCCAGCATATAGTGGAATTTTATTCATAGTTATTTTAATTTTTTTTAATAAGTTTAGTGCTACGCAGAAAATTTATATCTATCTTTATATATTTCTCCCGAGTTCCTATATTTTATAATAGTACTACCGCTTATATCTAAGAATTTACCTGCTCTTCTGGCAGAAATAAAACTGCCTATCAATTTGAATCCTTCTGATGAACATTTTTCATATATATATATAGGATTACCTCTAACTGAACTCATTTTTGATTTAGTTTCCTCGGTAAGAGTTCTACCAATAGCTTTTTGTCTCATTAGTTCAATAGTAGATTCCTTATGAGTTTTACCAAATAAAGGATTATTTTCCTTTAATTTTTTAATACTCATTAACGTTTTAGTTTCATCTGAAGCAGTACGACCGAATAAAGCTGATTTTTCATAGCTTGCGCACACATAAAATCCTTTTAAAGAAGTACTAATTTTGTTTTTAGTTTCTTCAGTATGTTTATGATTAAGAGAACTACCTGCTATTTTTAATGTATTATACTTAGGTTGTAATAAGTCAAAATAGTACTGTTCTCTAGTAACTAAATCTGGTATTTCACAATATTCCAAAATTGTAATAGAAAAATTAGATAAACCATATTTAATTAATGCTCTTGAAATCACTAAATTGTCTTTATGCTTTAAATAACTAAGGTTAAAATAGTTTTTAAATCTGTTAGCCAAATTTATAGATTGTCCTATATAAATATCATTCGTCAATTTATTAGTAAACATATAAATTCCTGATTTATCTAGGTTCTCTTTATATATGTTCTTTCTTACTTCAAAGGCATTTTCATATACCTTTACAAAAGGTATATTATTTGAAGAGTTATTAGGTAAAGTACTATAAGTACGTATACTATTATAATTATAAATAGATAACTTATTATTTTTACAACACTTTTGAATAGGCACTTCTCTACCGTGATTTAAGTATTTATGTGATATAGGTGCTTTTGTTGCAGCAAAATTTCTTATTATTGAGAATAATACTCATCCCACAGAAAATAAGATTAATACTAAGTAATACATAATATTATCATGTAATTCTATTAATCCTTCCATTTGTGGTGTAGCACTGTCTTGGAAGTAAATACCTCAAGCAACAGGTGCGTCAAAAGATACAAATAAATTTAATAAGTTTTTCATAATGTAATTATAACGAAATTTCTAATTAAAATAGAATTGTTTAATTTTTGTTAGTAATACTAACAACCCTACCTACCCTATCCCTTATAAACTTTAATTAATACGTATTATGCAACGTATAATAAAAGTAATGACATCATTAAAGCGAATACAATATAAAATGTCATTACTTATCTCTATTTATATTAATAATATATCTATTTTTATAAGGTGTATTTATACCTTTCTTTAATTGAGAAGCTTCTCTTCTTAATATAATCTTTATATCTGATTTTAAGAATTTAGCGGCTTCTCTTATACTACTATATACAGTAGTAGTTTTAGTTTCTAGATCTGTTATTTCAACCTCTAATTCTTTCACTGGTACATGTTTTCTGTTTCTAGCTATATCTTTTAAGATTTCTATAGTTTCAGGAGTATGCTTCTTATTATAAAAAGAATTATTTACACCTCTACGTGTAATACTCATAAGCTCCTTAACTTCAGTACTATGTGTTCTTCCTGTAGCTGAGACTTTCATCTTTTCTATAGACTCCACAGTATGTTTATAGTCTTTTGTACTTCCAGCTGTAGGATTAATATTGTATTCAGGTCTAATATAATCTATTCATTTTTGCTCACATTTTATAATATCTTCAGAATTACTATACTCTAAAATGTGAAGATTAAAGCTTTGCATAGAATATTTATTTAGCGATCTTACGATATATAAATTATTTTTAGTAGCGTGCGCACTAAATATCAAGGTTGAAATCACTTAATCTTAAGTATAAAGGATCACCACTACCTACATAGATTTTATTATTAATTTTGTTTTCCCCCCCCCCTTTGCCCCCTGCATTGACAGCATGGCAAGGCAAGGGAAGCATATACACCTATCTTACTATTATTGTCTTTACGTACTTCTTCTCTTTGATTTAGAGGATCATAGTAAGATTTTTCTATACCTTTGGGTATTCTTAAATTAGTATTAATTTTAGTAGATATTCTTCTACCTAAGATACTATTATATAAAAAGGATATTTTATATATTTTAATTAATACTTTATACTTATAAGAAATCTCTTTCTTATTTAGACTATGTCATATACCTTATAAATTATAAGATATGAGGGCGCTCTAGGTAGAATTATTGTTAATACATTTCTCATCTACTAGTCGTTGAACGGTTTTAATATATTAAACTGTATTATATTAAACTTCGCTGCAAATTTACATAACTTTTATCTACTTCTTGCAATTCACCCTCTTTATACAACGCTATTCGCTTAACGCTGTAGCTTCTGAGAAAGCGAATCCTAATATTGAGTAAGTGAATAATTGGTTTTTTAATGAAGGGTTTCTAGCAACACCTAAGATTAAACATCCGAATACTACTCCGATTCCAACTCCAGCTCCTGCTACACCTACTGTAGCTAATCCTGCTCCTAATATTTTTGATGATTGTAACATAATATTTGTATAATATTAAAAAATAAAAATCTCGTAAATTGTTGTGCTTTTTAGTTAGAAATATAAATTTCACAAAATAATAAAGACATATTTGTCATATTGCTAATATATTAATTATTGATTATTTATTTTCTATAAATGTGTTAACAAAATTTTTAGATTTGTTAAAATAGTGGTATGATTGTCTACTATCTATTTTTAAGGCACCTTTACCTAATTCAAATACGAATCCAACAGTAATAATACCTATAAATAGTAATACTATAATTAAACCATATACACCGTTTTCATATCCACTCATTCCAAATGGGTATATTACTAGTAATTCTAAATCTAACACTAGATATACTAATGCAAATATGAAGAATTTAACTCCGAATTGAGCTCTATTTTGTCCTAAGAAACTATGGAAACCACACTCGAATATACTATACTTTTCTTGATATGGATTATGAGGTGCTAATACAAAATTAAGTACTAAGAATAATATAGCTATAGCACATACAAGAATAAATAAGAAAGTAACACTACTCATTTAACAGTTAAATAAGATTTGTACCAATATGGTCAAGATTGTTAATTATTAATAATAATTATTATTAATATTTCAATATATTTCTATATTGTTCAGACTATGTCTTTAATACTTTAATGCTTAAAGTATTATTGGATGTTTAAACTTATATTAAGATGAAACCTCAATATAAAGGTAATTTAGTCGTTGAACGGTTTTAATATATTAAATTGTACTATATTAAAATTCGCTGCAAGTTCTTTATTTAAATTTTACTAATAAATCTTCTTGCAATTTATCCAATTTTCAAGTTATAATACACAATCTGTGTATTATATCAAGGGGCAATCCATAAATTATATTTATTAAACTCTATATGAGTTCATATTTTCTTTTAGTTTACATATTCTTTTATGTCCTTCCGATCTTAAATGATTTTTTGATTCTATTATTTTAACTGCTTGAGATCAGTATAAAAAATCTTTATATTTAACACCTGTAATTTTATATTTATTAAAGAAAGGAATAATCTTAGAATTAATGTCTACAAATTTTCTAATAACAAAAATAACAGCTTTTTTCTCTTTATTGTGATAATTAAAGTTTCCACAACCAAAATAATCAACAAAAGATTTCAACAATTGTTCATCTTTACTGTGTTGAGAAACTCTAAAACTTAATGACACAGATTTATCTTCTAATTCTGAAAAAGATCCTTGATACAAACCCCGCCATCCCTTCAGGATGAGGTATTACCATGTTTTCAATTAAAGGTCCAGATACTGGTATAATATAAGGAAAGTTATTTTTAATTACTGAAGATAAACCTAAGTTCATTGAAGCACATATACTAATAATTTCTTGTAAACCTTCAGCCCCTCGGCCTCGCCTCCGGCTGAGTCCTGTTTTTACTTCTTAGTTTTACGAAGTTAAAACTAAGAAGGGCAGAGGGAGTTAAATGCTCTTTATTATTTAATTTATTAATAGTTAATTTAAATAATTCAAAACCAGCTCTTTTTGTAGGCGGAGCCTAGTAATTAAAGTATATTGATCGAAATATGATACTATTATACCTACTTCTTTTAAAGATCTTACTTTATAAACACATTCTTGGTTAGAAATATTAATTGAACCTACATGATTAAAGTATGCTTTAATCATCTCTAACAAAGATAAATCTTTTATATCAAGTTTAATTTGAAATGTAGGTCTTACTCTTCATTTATCTTTATTTTTTTCTATCATAAAAGAACCTTCTGCATCTGTAAAGCCTGTGATAAATCAAGGATTTATAAGTTTATTCTTGTTATTATTAATATTTGTTGCATAATTACTAATAAATATTATTGAATAAGTTTTTAGAAAATAAAAACGTCTAATAGATTTATCGTATATTAAATATATTTGGTTAAAGAATGAGAATAGCTTTTGTTTACCCATGCTTAGTCATTCTTTATTTATAAATATAAATGATAATATTACTAATGTTATTGTAGATATAACAAAAGCTATAGGACTTGAAATAGCTATGTTATTATATTTGAAGTTTATACTTCTAACAACACTTCTATTACTGTCCAATACATTACCTTTTAATGTTAAGTTTTCTAATAAAGTATTTACTTTATAATCAGGTTTTGTAAAGAAAATTTCTTTAATTATTCCTAAATAATAAACACCACCTACTACACTTGTTAGTATAGCTACTATTGATAAGAATATTAATCCTTTATCTAAAGCTGCGCTTAATACCATCTGTTTACCGAAGAATCCTACTAAAGGAGGTACACCTACAAATGAGAAGATTGTAATAGCTAAACTTATAGCTAATACTGGGTTTATATAGAAATAACCTTTTAATTGACTTACTAATTGTATAGGAGAGTTAGTTTTATCCATTAATTCCTCATGTTCTTTATTATCACTAGTATAGCAATATAAAGAGAAACCTATAGCAACTAATATAATAAATGCATTTAAGTTACTTATTATATATTGTGTTAAATAGAATAAGAATGCTTGTGTTGATTCAACACTAGAAATTCCTAAAGCTAATAACATAAATCCTACGTGAGAGATTGTACTATAAGCTAATAATCTTTTAATTCTAAATTGAGTTAAACCTACAACTGTACCTACAATTAATGAGAATAATGAACTCATTAATAAGATAAATGTTCAGCTCATTTCTGAAAAACTATTATTAGTATAGTAAACTAATTGTAATAATAAGATGAATATAGATATTTTAGCAATTAAAGCTACAAAAGTTGTAACGATTGTAGGTATTGCATCATAAACGTCAGGAGATCAGAAGTGGAATGGTGCTGCACTTATTTTAAACAAGAATCCAATAGTAAATATTACTAATGATAAATTTATATAATAAGGTTTGTATCATAAGTCTGTAGAACTTACGTCACTTATACTTGTTATAATATATAAACCATCTAAACTTGTACTACCTGAGTTAGCATATATTAATGCTGTACCTAATAAGATAAAACAAGAACTTAATCCACCTAATAAGAAGTACATCAAACCTCCAGTAGTAGATAATTCAGAGTTTCTATATATAGTACTTAATATATATAAACCATAACTTTGTAATTCTATAGCTAAGAAGATAGAAACTAAGTCATTAGTTGACATTAAGAATATTGCACCTGTTATAATAAATAATAAAATTAAAGGATATTCTATTATTTTAAGATGTTCACCCATTTTATTTATTATTTTTGTATTATAATAAACAAAGTTATTAAAAATTAAATCTTTTAAAGATGAATATTCTGATACTCACACTTTTCTAGGATAAAAGCTAGTTAATGTTAATATTAATATACTAACTAAAAATAAGAAAATATGGAATATTTGTGTAAGATTTGTAACTAATAATAAACCTCCATGTAGAGCTATACCTTTAGTAACTACACTTAAAGAGGCGATATCATTTAAAATACAATATGCTAATATAATCATAGCTATTCTATTATATAAAATAGATATGTCACGTCTCAAATTAACGGCATTTGAAAGTAAAAGAGAAATAATTGATAAAACTATCATGACTTAAATTAATTAAAAAAATCTTCACCCTCAAGGGTTTAGCTAAACTAGCTAGCCTGGAAAAAGAATCGAACTTTTATTACCAACATATGAGGTCGGTGTTTTAACCGTTAAACTATCTAGGCTTAAGGGTGGATACTTGGATTTGAACCAAGAACTTACTGTGCCACATACAGTTGCTCTACCGATTGAACTATAACCACCTTTTAAGGGGAATGAGTGATATGAACACTCATTAGTAAAGACTAAAAATTTATGTCCTACCTATTAGATTTTATGTTAATATTTTGTCCTGATCAATTTTATAATTAAAAATGTATCTCTAAATAATGTATTATTCTTCATACAATATTCTAGACTTGGATGAAAAGTATTTAAATATCTTGCGGCACTACGAACAGAAGGGAATATTTTTATCATATTATCTTTTTTGTTTATTATTATTGTAATATTTCCTGATAATTCCTTAGCAAGCTTCATCTTAGTTAGAGTTTCAGGCTTACGTTTAAAATTTTTTATTTTTTCTATAGTTCTAGCCGAATGCTTATGTCCTAAAAGAGATCCTACTGTTTTTAATATGTTATATTCAGGATTAAGTGTATCAATATAATATTGTTCTAATTGTATTAAATCCTTATTATCACAATATTCTAATATTTCTAATTTAAAATTACTATAACCATATTTTAATAAAGCTTTATATATATTACTATTATAATTAGATAATCCATTAAGCATGTGACTATTTGAGAAATATTTATAAAATCTATTTCTTAAGTTATAACCACTTCCAATATAAGTCTTATTATTAACTAAATTATATCGTACCCTCCGGGTCAGATAGATACCAGATCTATTATTATTATTCATATAAATCTCCCTTTTATTTTCATAAGGATTACTATAAGATATAACGGAGATTATTTTATTATTATTATTCATGTTTTATATATTTGTTTATGAAAAAAGAGCCAATATTTCTCTACTTATTCTGGAAGAGTGATTCGAACACTCACTGCTAAACATCAAAAATTTATGTCCTACCTATTAGACTATTCCAGATTAGGCTACCTATGTAATGTAGATAACCTTATATTAAAATAATTAGCCACTTAGCCTTAATAGTAATATATTAAGGGATGCACTAGAATTTTCATCCAGATCTATCAATTTATATTGATCGTAATTATTTATACTATACTTCCTTATGAATTACAATATTTTATAACTCATAACTATTAATTAATGGTCTTTATACTTTTGCTTTAGATAGATTATTTTGACTATCATCAATATTATCATTATTTTTCTTTATATATATATATATTCTATTGTTTTCTACTAAAATCTATAAGATAATAAACTAAGAATATTCCAGATTCCTTATTGTATAATTCCACATTTTTTTTAACTACTAATTTAAACAATAAATTGCTAAAATATTTATACAAATACCACCTAAACATATAATAAATAATACAGAGATATTTCATATTAAATAATATCTTTGAAATTTAATACGCAATTTAAAAAAAGCATCTAAAGAAGGATACTTTTGTTCCAAATTAAAATATTTTACAATTTCATTACTAAATAATGCTACTAATATGTTAAAAACAGTTACCATAATTACTAAGAATAACAATATATGTAATAAAGAAGCTTCTTCTAAAAGACTCATATTATTAAGATAGTCATATAAACCTTTTAAATTAGGCATAAAATTATTACCTTTTCCACTTCCATTATTAAAACTATCCAATAACTTATTAATCTTATCAGTAACAGAAAGCATATCAGTAACCTCTTTATGTAAATTCTCTTTATTACTACTTAAATCAGAATTTGAAGAATATTTATTTAAAGAATCTAAAACACTCTTACTTTTATCTTCAGCTATTTTTAGTTGTTGTTGTAAACTATATATATTATCATCTGATAATTCGATATTATTCTTAAAAGAATCATTCTTAGAAATAGTACTACAATTATCTTTTAACATTTTAATATTAGTAGCAATTTCATCTAACTTAGCATCTCTTTCAGCCTGAATTTTAGATTCTTCAGAATTCTCTTTAGAATCTAACAATTTACTACCATAATGATGTGATACAATACCACTAGCAAATAATCCTAAATTTTGCATTTGTTTAAAAATATTTTTCATTATTATTATTATTTATATTTATTAATGCTTTTGTTCACTCGCCACTGTCCACGCAGTCCTTCAGCCTTTTCGTTTAAATATCTTTACCTATGTAGAAATAGGAACATGTATTCTACATAAGAATAACTCTCACATTACGTATTTAATAACAGTCATATTTTTAACATGAAAGGTTATTTTACTAACTCGCAAAACAGTTACCTATATTTACTTTACTTACTCCCCGACTAAGCTACAATGAGGTTCACCCAGTTTTCATTACATCTATATAAGGCACTTTTTTGTAGGCGGAGCCTAGTAATTTTAAGCCTATATCTAAATTAATAGATACATTTTTTATTAAAAAGGGCAAATTTTCCCTAGAATACAGATAACAAGACTTGAACTTGTATGAGAATTACCTCGTTCGAACCTAAATCGAATCTGTCTTCCATTCCAGCATATCTGTTTATAGTAAAAATCATACTTTTACTATAATTATTTTTTTGTAGATTCTTTAACTATATCAGTAATAATATCTATATTTTCTGTAAAAAAATAAGATATATATAAAGTACTTATGCTAGTTATTATAAGAACTACAAATCCAAAAATTATGAACGCATTATTAGTTTTACTTGTTAAGCTTAAAGATTTTATTATAAAATTATGAGTTTTTTCACCAAAAATCTTCTTTAAAAATTCTAACTTTCATTGATTATTTACAACTTTATTGGCTAAAAGTAAAATTAATATACAATATATAAATCATAATACACATCAGTGTAAAATGTAATTAGCATTTAATAAAGCCATTACTGTATCTAGATCCGCAGAAGGTTCAATAGAAAAAGCTGCAGGTCCATCGTTTCCTGGTTTAGGAATATCTGAAGTACTTGATTTAGACACGTCTTTAGCATAAACATTATTAATATTTTTATCTATAATACTGTTAAGAGTGTTAGTTGCTGTTACTATACCACCTGTAGCTAAACCTGTTCCAGCAATTATACCTATCTTTATTCCCGATGAGGAAGATTTAACAACTTTAGCTGCACTAGACATACCTGCTCCTATACTACCAGCTATTCCTAGATTAGTAAGTCCTTTAAAAACTGAATCAGGTAAATTTATATTAGGATTATTTATACTAACATTAGTGTTTACGTTAACATCCTTCGTTTCTTCAGCTATTTTTTTTATACCTTCCTCATCCAAAGTATACACTACTTCAATATTAAATTGAAATATAATTACGAAGATAACAGAAATTAACACACAAAATAGAAAAAATTCTATTGTATTAATTTTAGAAACTAATCTTTTTATAGATTTACCTAGGTATCCTTCTAAACAAAAAAATATAAAAACTGATAAGGGTATTATTATAAAAAAATTCAAATATGTCATATTTATTATTTAAATATAACTGGATTTTAGATTATATATTTATACCTGTGGACATGCATTTCACGGTTGTACTTCTCATGATAACTTTAATAATTTTATATAAACTATATGAAATTATCATGATATTTTTGATAATAGTCTTTTATTTTATTTAATATATGACTTATTAAACATAACACCCTTTACTATTCATTTTATATAGGATAAGTATACATCCATTAAACTTTTTTTGATATTACTCTAATAGAACTTATAGGAATCGAACCTACATTTTAATGATTAAAAGTCATACGCATTCACCATTATACTAAAGTTCCTTATGCTCGAAGTAAGACTTGAACTTACAACAAAAATAGCTTCAATATTTCACTCTACCGATTGAGTTATACGAGCTTATTAGATATTAGGTATCTTTCTTTTATTAATTTATTTAATTTTTTATATCTTGTAGATAATCCTACATTTAAAAATTGAGCTGCTTCTTTATTACCTAAAAATACTCTCTCTTCGTTTAATACTGTGTCTAGAACTTTAACTTCAATAGATCTGTTCATTGACATTTTTATTAGGCTTTCAGGTGAATGATTTTTACCATAAGTTTCTTCACCTTTACGTAATACAGCTATCTCCCTCATCTTCAATTTAGCCTCTTCTGTATGTTTATGTCCTAAAGACTTTAACCCTATACATGATTTGGTAATTTCAGTATGTTTATTATCGAGAATAAGCTATTTTTAATATATTATACTCAGGTTCTAATAAATCTATATATTATTGCTCTCTTTCTATTAAGTTATTTATATCACAATATTCTAGAATATCTATACTAAAATTAGAATAGCCATATTTTAGTATTGTAAATAGCACTAGATCCTTCAGCTAGTTTACGCTGAACAGAATTTGTAGAATAATAAATGCTAAATCTACCTCTAATAAATTTAGCTGAACCTATAGAACTTTTATTTGTAATTAAATTATTTCGTACCCTCCGGGGTCAGGTATATACCTGATTTATTCTTATTATCCTTATAAAGAATAAATTTGTCCCTTTCTGCATTAAAATATGTTTTTCGGGTACTATGTTATTATTAATTGTGTTTTTCATTGTCTAAAGTTAAATAATTATGCCCTTGTTCACTCTTTCGAATTTATGAGCCATGGTGTTAAAAACCATTACAAAACTCTATTATAAATTATAGATTATAGTTCTTTGGGTCTTCATCTAATCCTTAATTAGGTATAGCAGAGTTATCTGACCTTAACTAATTTTGAGATTTAATTCGAATTAATTTAATTCACTATAAGATTTAAGTTCAACGTTCTGCTCGACCAATTGAGCTTCACGAGCTTATGGAGATATCAGGAGTCGATCCCGAATTAACGATATGCAAAATCGCAGTTTTACCTATTAAACTATACCCCCTTTTTATATATCTAATGGGTGAATATTCAATAGATATATAAAATAAAAATTATTATGATAATATTAAGTATAAACCAAATTTACAAATAATAACACATAATAATAACATAACATAACAAAAACTTAATAAATAATTACTACTTTTATTTCATAAATTTAAATATTTTTCTAAAAAGAAAATTAAATATTTTCCTATTTTATTATTTGTGGATATATATTTTGTTAAATCTTTAGAAATTATAAATTTACTAATATAAATATTAAGAATAATATATAGAAAAATTAGACTACAAATTAATAAACCATTAATTTCATATAATAAATTCAAAGGATAATTATTTAATAAATTGTCCCCATCTGAATTTGAAGTTATTCTCATACCTAATTTAAGAATACTATTATTTTTATCATTATCCAAAACTTTAGACATAAATGTAGTAGTTAATTGTACGGCTGCTGCAGTAGTAACACCTGCAGCCAATTTAACGGCAGGAGGACCAGCTACATATTTAGCTACTTGAATACCAGCACTAGCCCCTCCAGCTGCAGATATAGCAGCTGCTGTTCTGTTCATATGATTAATAGGTAAACTAAACTGTCCACCATTGGCATTAATATTAACAGTAGCATTTTCTCCTACATTAAAATTGCCATTATCTTTATCTGCAAGATAAAAAATAGACATTTGATCATCACTTACAAATAAATAAATAATAATATAAAAGAATATAAAAAATAAAATATTTAAAAATCAAGTAGGTGTAACCATAAATCTATAAATGTAGGGAGGACCTATATATAAATATAATCTACTTCAGCAAATTAAAAAAGTAGATAAAAAACAAAAAGCAAAAATTGAAATATTAAATAGACATAACATATTTTTTTAATAAAAATTACAGTTTTATACATTAATTCAAAAACCTCCAAGATGAATCGAACATCTATCCTTTATAATATTAGAGCTCTACCTTTAAGCTATAGAAGTTAATAACAAAAATATCCGAAGAAGGACTTGAACCTAGGCTTCTAACGTGCAAAGTTCGCATTCTACCACCAAATTGAAACATATCCCCTTATATTACTGCCCTAGTAATATAATAATTTTTACCTTTATAAAATCCTTTTTTAATTAAACATTCGGAAATGTAAGAATAATGTACATCAACAAACAACGCCGCTCTTCTTATGGAAGGAAAATAAGTTATTTCTTCAGTATTAATGTATTTTACAACTACAGGTAAAGATTTAATATTAGAATATGCATCTTCTTTATTACCCTGCATACCTTTTTTTAGCTAGACGTATTTTCTCTTTGGAAATACAACTATGTTTAAATCCTAAAAGAGATCCAGCTACTTTTAAAGTATTATATTCAGGCTTCAATAGATTTAAATAAAATTGTTCTCTTTCTATTAAGCTATTTATACCACAATATTCTAGAATATCTAATTTAAAATTAACATAATCATATTTTAATATAGCACTGTATATAGCACTCGAACTCTCTTTTAATTTTCTATTAATAGAGTCTCTAGAATAATACATACTAAATCTCCTTTTCAAACATTTTGCAGAACCTATAGAACTTTTTCTTGTAATCATATTAGTTCGTACTCCTACGGGGTCAGATAAATTCCGGATTTATTCTTATTTTCTTTATAAATTATAGTCTTATATTCTTCTACGTTAGTATAAGAAACAATAGGTACTATATTTAATTTCTTTTTCTTTCTTATATTCATAAATTTGTAGTATTTATTTTACAAAAGGGAACATACTTCCCTAGCAAAAAGGAGATGATTTAAACATCTTAATCTACACTGTTAATTTAATGCATATTATATCTATAAAAACCTTTTCTTTAAATAGATCACTATTAGATCTATTAATTTTATCTAAATACATTTATTAATGTCATATCAGGAGTCGATTCCGAATTAACGATATGCAAAATCGCAATTTTACCTATTAAACTATATCCCCTATGAGCAAATATTAAAGAGATATATAAAATAAAAATTATTATGACAATATTATGAATAAAAATAATTTAGCCATAGCTATACAAAACAATAACATAACATAACAAAAACCTAAAAAATAATTACTATTTTTACTTCACAAATTTAAATATTTATTTAACCAAAAAACTAAAAATTTACCTATCTTATTGTTTTGTATTGAAGATGGTATATATTTAACAAAATCTTTACTAATTATATATTTACTAATATAAATATTAAAAATAATATATATAAAAGCCAAAGCACAAATAAGTAAACCATTAACTTCATATAATAAATTTAAAGGATAATCATTAAGTGAACCCTCTTCAACTAAATTAGCGACCAATTTACTACTATTTTTAGTATCTGTACTGCCTAAAATTTTACTCATTCCTACAGTACCTAACTGGACAGCACCAACTGCAATACCTGCTGCAGCCAATTTAACAACAGGAGACTCACCAGTATACTTAGCTGCTTTAATACCAGCACTAACACCAGCTCCCATTGATATAGCTGCCGCCGTTTTATTTAAATGATTAATAGGAATAGTAACTTTTGCATCAGTAATATTAACACTAGCATTTTCTCCTACATTAAAATTAGTAGTATTTTTATCTGCAAAAGGAAAAATAGACATTTGATCATCACTTACAAATAAAGAAATAATAATATAAAAAACCGTAAAAAATAAAATATTTAAAAATCAAGTAGGTGTAACCATAAGTCTATAAATAAACGGAGGGCCTATATTTAAATATAATCTACTTCAGCAAATTAAAAAAGCAGATAAAAAACAAAAAGCAAAAACTGAAAAATTAAATATATTCAACATATTTTGTTAATAAAAAAATACAGTTTAAAACATTGATTCAAAAACCTCTAAGATGAATCGAACATCTATCCTTTATAATATTAGAGCTTTACCTTTAAGCTATAGAAGTTAATAATAAAAATATCCGAAAAAGAACTTGAACCTTCAAGACTAGAAGTCTACAAATTATCGATATTTTTAGTTATATAAAAACCATTACCTTCGTAATATCCTTTTTTATTTAAACATTCAGAAATATAAGAATAGTGTACATTAACAAATAAAGCTGCTCTGGAGGGAAAATAACTTATTTCATTAGAATTAATATTCTTTACAATAACAGCTAATGATTTACGGTTTGAATAAGCATTTTCTTTAAGAGGCACGCCACTAAAAAAGGTTTACCTGTTTTAGATATACGTATCTTTTCTAGAGGACTGTGTTTAAATCCTAAAAGAAAACCAGCTACTTTTAAAGTATTATACTCTAAGTCTAAAGTATCTAGATAGAATTATTCTCTTTTTAAAATAGATGAACTGTCACACAGTTCTAATATATCTAATCTTAAATTTTCATAATCATGTTTTAACAAGGCTTTATATATTAGACTATTATTCTTTTTTAATTCATATCCTAAATAGTATTTATTAAAATAGTCTTTTAATCTTTTAGATAAGTTAATAGAAGATCCTATATATTTTTTATTTGAAATGATATTGGTTCATAAGTAAATACCACCTTTATTATTCAAATCTTTATATATTATTTTTCTATTTAGAAATGGATTGTTATAAGTAAATATTGTTTTCATATATCTAAGGAGTGACTTGAACACTCACGGGTTATTCCCAGATTATCTTAAGTAATCACTGTCTTCCGATTCCAGCACTTAGACTTGTTTGTTGTGTTTGCCAATTTCACCATTCGGACTAAGGTTGAAGTGATTCGAACACTTGGTGTCACTGTTATGAGCAGTGCGCTTTACCAGCTAAGCTACAACCTCTAAATTATGAGCCTATATATTGCAAATAAATCTAAAAAACGCGGCTAAAGGACTTGCACCAATATCTTTCGGGCATGAACCGAATATGTTTCTATTACACTAATCCGCTTAGACTAGGCAGGATTCGAACCTGCGGTGGTAGCATCGAAAGAGCTATGTCGTAACCACTTGACTACTAATCCTTTTAAGCCCAATGCAAATATCGCGCTTAAAAATTAAGCTAATATTATTTTTATTTTTCATAATTATACTGATTATTTTATAGATTACTATAATGTAAAGACTATAAATAAATAAATACAAGTTTTTTTTATTAGCTAAGCTAGGAAAATAATCTCCAAGTATTAACCATTAGTTAATGTTATGAAATTAATTATAACCATTAAAACTAAAGCAATTAAAATAAGCAATGTATTAATAAATACATAAGTATGTTGTAGTTTAACTCTTAATTTAATAAAAGAAGCTAATTTTGGATATTTTTCTTCTAAATTAAGTTTATCTATTAATATATTACCATATACAGCAAATAATATAGTAACAAGACAAGTTAATATAAATATACAACTACTAATATTAATAACTAAGCAAATTTCAGTAATTGATAAATTAGATAAATAATCATTAAACTGATTAATTAATTTTATAATATAATTATCATCAGAGAATTTATTAATAGAACCCGAGCCTTCGGCTACAAAATTACTATACTTTTTATCTAGATTATTACTAATTTCTTTAGCTTTATCAAAAACTTTACCAAATTCTTCATCATAAGATTCAAAGAATTTCTTAGGATTTTCGTTACAACTTTCAGTATTTTCATTGTATATTTTTCAATATTTATTATGTACATCTGATAAATCTTGAATAGAACTTTTAACCTCCTGAAGATACTTCTTTATCTCTAATATTTCATTCTTATCCTTATTAGACTTCTCCATATTATGGTATAATAAATCAAGTTTATCATTCATATTATTAATAGTCTGATTAAATTCAGCATTTTTCTGTATACTAGCCATTCTTCCATAGAAAGCTTGATAACCAAGAACTGTCCCACCACCAGCAATATATTTTCACATAGAATTAAAATTAAGTTTCATATTTTTTTGTAAATAAAATACGCTTGTTCACTCGAGCATTCAACTCGCAGTCCTTTCCGTTTTTTTGTGATAATAAGAGTCCTTATACAAAATTTTGCACGAAATATTTACCATGCCTGTTTATCAACTTGGCGACATTAACCTGAGCCCATTACAGATCCTTTTCCTCAGTTCACGGGATATTAAACGTGACAATTCCCTTTCGAGGGAATATAGGAGATAAGACAAAATAAATTTCCAGCATAAAAAAAATATCCTACTAAAAGATAATATAGGTTTTCACATTGAGTGGTATTCACCTAAATTTAAATATAGCTAGAGTCACAAAAATTGTAAATATCTCTTCTCATTAGTGATCCTACTCCTAAATATTGTATTTTACAAATTTAAGATAAACTAATTTACCATTAAATAAAAATTTAGTATTTTTTTCTACTCTATTTCGAGTAGTTTGAGGAAGTATACCTATAAATTTAGTACTTTCAACTATAGAAGAGAATGTATTCATAATATCTTCACTACTAGCATCCAGTAATTGAACCATTTTGGAAGTAGGTGAGCCTTTAAATCTATTTAAAGATTTTATAAAAATTCTACCATCCTTAATTTCGTAATTTGAAGGTTCATTTAATAGTTTAGTAATATCTACTTGAAGAAGCTCTTTATTAACTTTTGGTATTTTTGAAGTAGATAAACGATTGTTGTTCATTTGACTTAAAATACGTTTCATTAAAACTTTACCTTCTTGAAGGTAATTAAGTCCTCTTTTATAAATATAGCCTTTCAGTCCTTATAATCTAAATACTTCTTACTATGTAAGAGAATCAAAGAAAGGTATTAAAACTAATTCTATATAACTCCTACGTTGAACAATTAAATTGAAAATTCCTCTAGAATCAGGATTAATTTTAACTCAATTTTCATCCATCAATCACACTATTCAGCTGTTCTAAAGGAGCTAAGTTATAAAAAAATTTTTTAATAACTAAGATTAAAGTTTCATTACCCTTTTGACTAATATTAAAAATTATACTTTCATTTGAGCTACTAAAATAGAATGAACCTTCACCTTCGACAAACCCTAGCAATCAATAATTGCTAATATTATAGTGATTTAATGGCATAGTAAAATCTGTTCTTTGTTTGTTCATACTATCTTTAAGATATTTTATCTTAGGTTTTAACTCTTTACGTGCTTCCTTGCTACTATTTTCCATAAAGAAAGCTTTTTCAAAAGCTATAAAATTAAGATGTTTAGTTGTATTTAAATTAAATTTGTTAAAAATTGCCAAAATAATTTCAATTTCACGTTGCGCACTAACCTCGTAAGCTACTTCTGATTTTTTGGTATTAATTCTTACATTATGCAAAGTGTTTTTAATGAATACTAAACAGGCTAAATCATCTAGATGTAAAGTAATCTTAAAAATAAATTTGAAATTATGATCTTTTGTTTGACGTCCATCACTTTGTATAATAAAACATTCCTCTGCATCAGTAAAACCTTTAAATCATTCAATATAATTTTGAGATAAAATTAATTGTTTTTCTAATAATATAGGAAATCCTTTAATAATTACAAGTTCAGGATCTATAGAATTCTCTATTAATCCTGTTAACTTAGAGGATTTAGATTCCATATTATTATATAGATTAATACTTGAAAATTTTCTTTTTTGATTAACAGTATTAAAATTTGTAATTGTACTAAAGAGTAATACTCCATGTAGATCTTTACCTTTAGTAACTACAATTAAAGAGGCTAAATCAGTTAAAATAGAATAAAATAGTATCGCTATTATATTAAATATAATTGATAAATCGCGTCTTAAATTAACGGAGTTAGAAATAACTAAATAAAAATATATGTTTTTTAACAATATTTTTTTTTGAAAAGAAAGTTCATTGAATAAAGATTTATCTTGTCTACTAATAATTCTAAACTAATTACAGTATAATTTTTACAAACTTTACATTTCAAGATAAATATATCTTACTCTTAGACTTTTATATAGTATTATTTGCTTAAAGCCCAATGGGAGTATCGCACTCCCGTCTATTGATTACAAAACAATTGCATTACTTTTATGCTAATCAGGCATGTATTGATATATGTATAAATAGTAAATTATTAAATTAGTACTTTAATCTTTAAAATCTCTAGATTCTTACGGATAAAGCCTATAAATTCGTAGTATTATGCTACGTATATTTAAGAAATATCTTAAGATAAGCTTCGTGCCTATATGCTTTCAGCACTTATCCTTAACTAACTTAGCTTTCCTGCCGTGCTTATACTATACATTATCTTAGTGAAAGATACATCCCTATGTATTATCGAAATAATACAGATATATATATATAAAAGCATATATATTTAATATTTGGGCACATAAACAACAGGTAAACCATAGGTTAGTAACCATAGTCTAACAATGTTAAACTCTTCTTGTTCCTTGCGTACAAAAGTTAGTTCTTATTTTATTCTAATTCCCCCTAGAAGATAGAAACCATACTGTCTCACGACGTATTTACTGTGTGTTATCATATATTTGTATAATATATTTCCATTTTTTTCAAAATGGTTCAGACTATGTCATCATATAATTATATTATAGTACAAAAATATTTAGATTAAATTATAGAATACTTCTATTTAGTATATTGATCTAATATATCTTTATAATAAACAGCTGAATTTTTAAATGAATATAATTTATCATTAAAATCAAAATTATGAAAATTATTATTTTCTAAGTCTATTTTATAGAACATAGAAGGATGCATATGATTTTTAATAAGGCTATTTACTTTTAATAGTTCACTTTTACTAATTGTAATAATATATTGATTATTTCTATCATGAACTACTTTAGTTTTTATATTAAACTTATTAATTATAGCTAATGCTAATAATTCTACATCTTTTTTAACAAAACTATTTGTATAAATACGGATAATTTTATCAGGTTGTTTTAAATTACCATCACCCATTATAAGATGAGCTAAACCTACTGGTGTTATTAACTCTTCTATATTAGAAGGAATTAACTTTTTACCTTTCACATAAAATAATTCATAGTAATAGATTAATTGGGGTAAAGTTAAAGTTTTAAATTTTAAAACCTGATTATAAGAATTTGTCTTTTTATTATATACTTTAATCAAAGTTGGTTTTGTATTTATATAAAGTTTATATAAATTATATAAAAATTCTAAATACTCTCTATGCTTTTCACTAAAATTTATTGAAAGACGAACTCCACTAGTAGAAGAAGTTATTTCTAAAGAACCATCACTTAGTAATAAACCTATTATTACATCACCTAAATATATAGGTAATTCATTTGTAATTCTTAGAATTTTATCTTTTTCAGATATTGATTGATTTTTCATAACTGAATTTAAATATCTTATTATTGTTGTTCTATTCGTATATTCTTTAATAATATTTATTTTATTTTATTTTTATGTACTATAATTTTCATTATATGTTGGGCTTTTTAAAAGGATTATTGTTTGTATACTAAAGCTAATATACCACTCACCTTATAGTCGTTGAACGTTTTTATACTCTTTATATAAACTTCGCTTCAAGTTTACTAATTACTTAGTAATTCTTGAAATTTACCCAATTTTCTTAAACATTAGTTAATAACTAATAATTTCTGGGCTAAATACTTTACCCAGCTCATGTAACTTTTTAATCGACGAACAGTCGCACCCTACATAGTTCCTGCGTCCATGAGGATAAGTTAAGCCGACATCGCATTCTTATTTATTGTTATTACTTTATATTATATAAAGAGAAAGAAAACTTTCTTCCTTAAGTTGCCTTAAGGTTTAGATCATATCTTCATCCAGTATTAAGGTGTTGTTAATATATTCTGGACGTTGGCGTGTGATCGTTGAAGGGTATAATAAAAATTATACTTCCCTGCTAGTTCTCCTATCATATTAGGATATTCTAGCATATAGCCAACTTCTAATTTTATATTACTATAAAAAACCCCCGATGTCACAATTATTTTTAGAATAATTGATATAAACTGTATCTATTCATGCAATTTATATAAAAATGATTTATGTACATGATTGATTATTAAAGGTTTTAACTCATTAAAAGAATTTTTACTTATATATATTCTATAATAAATTCTATCTGTTTTACTTTTCTTATAATGTATAGAACATTTTAAATTATATTTATTAGTTAAGGCTTTAATTAATAAATCTACCTCAGTAAGAGTATAATTATCTGTACATAATGTAATACCTCCATATTTAACAAATTGACCATCATCACATATTCAATAAGCTATTGTAATAGGATTTAAGTATTCTTCAATATTTAAAGGTATTATTTTTGTATTATTTTCAGATAAGAAACTATTAGCTAAGCAATTAAGTAATTCAAAGCTATGTAACTTGAAATAAATAGAAGTATTATTACTATTATATCTAGAATCTTTTCTAGAATAGTATTTAATATCCTCTAAATTTAAATTTATATTATGTAGAATATTATATATATCAGTAATATATTCTTTATGTTTAATAGTTTGTTCAAAAGTCATGTATACTTTATGATCTTTATTTCTACCAATATGAGCATCTCCCAATATACAACCAATCAATAAATCTATTATATTATTATTTAGTTTTTTCATGTTTATTTGTTTATATATTATTTAAAAGTGTATTGTTTAATACAAGGTGCCAAACCGCGCACTCATTTTGTACACTCTTGCGCAAATTAGCCTGTTCTATATGTTATCATATTTTTATTATATTTCCATTTCTTTCAAAATGGTTCAGACTATGTCTTCATTTTTATTTTAAGCACATTGCTTTTACATATTTTAGTAGTATCCTTTAATATTTATTTTCCTCCTATTCAACCTTTAACCGCAAACGCTCCAATACGACGTTTAGATTTAGTTAATGAATAAGATACATTAGAATTAGAGTTTCCTCTAAATAACACTGAACTTAAACGTTTGAATGATGAATCTACATTCTTTAATCCACCTTTTCATTTTAATGAATAGATTGATCTATCAGCTCTATAACGTTTAGTTAATCTACCTTTAACTTCTAATCTTATACCACTCATATTTTTATAACCTATAGAGTTATAAATAGTATTATGAATTTCTTTTTTAGAAGTTTCATCTATAGTACTTAATAATCCTGAGCCGGAGGCTACTAAATTATTATTAGTGTTTAAATTAGATATGATTTTTAAGTCTTTATATTTATCTAAGAATAAATCAACATTGTTTTGACCTTTAACTAAAGTTCTTTCTTTTATTGTATTTATTTTAGGTAAATAAGCTCTATTTAAAATACTAAACATACTTTTAATATGATTCATTCTTGTTTTCTTTAGTTTTAAAGCTAAAGCTTGAGTAAATAAATCTGTATTATATGCTATAGATTTTAAATTGATTATGTTATATTCTATTTTCTTACCTATTATTTTATTAAGTATATTACTTAATTTAGGTAATAATATTTGGTTATTAAATTTGTATTGATTAAGAGAATACATTAAATCATATTTTCTTAATAATCTTAGATATGTTTTTCAATATCTATTTATAATTACGCTTCATATTTTTTTTAGATAAAGGTTTTTTAAAGTTATAAATTGATTTAGATATTCTAATTTATATTTTAAAAATCTCTTTTTAGAGATATTATCTGATATGAAAACATATTCGTTTTTATTAGCTTGTGTATTACTTAATATACTATAAATTTTATTTATGTTACTTTTATATAATAAGAAGTAACGTTTTATTAAGTTTTTACTTATTTTTTTATTTATTTTTAAATATTTCTTTTTTAATAATTTTTTCTCTCTATTAACAGTAAATAATGTAATAATTGCTTTATTATTGGTATGTTTAATTTCAGCATTACTTACATATATTCTTCTTAAGAAATTACGTCTTCTTTTTAATAATATGAATTTCTTAGATCCTATATATTTATGGTCTTTGAAATATAAATTAAAATAACTTTGAATGATTTTATTAATATTTACATCATTCATTGGTATATTTTTTAAATTATTTTTATTATAAGAATAAACAACGTTTTTTCATTCTTTAGAGAAAGAAGGTAAATACTTAATTTTTCCTATATCTCCTACTTTATTTTTTAAAGCAACAGTTTTAGAATTATTATTTAAATTGTTAGTAAATATTTTCATGAATTATTCATTCTTAAATTTCTTTTATTTCTTTTTAAAATATGTATAATAAAAATGTTGGGTAGTATTAAAAGGATTATTGTTAATTGCATAACACTCACCTTATAGTCGTTGAACGTTTTTATCTTAAATTTATGCCAAGATAAACTTCGCTTCAAGTTTACTATTATAAGTAATTCTTGAAATTTACCCAATTTATATTAATAATTTTATATGTAACAAGAGTTATAGCTTTCGCCAACTGTACAATATAAAATATTAAAGGACAAACATCCCTAGCGTAGCTTTTCCAATAATCCAAGATCTTTCCTTGTTGCATCTTGTGATCCTATGCCCTGCTTACGCAACTGTAAGATTTGTAGATAATCAAACAGTAAGGCAGGATTAAGCCGTTGAGCTTTTTAGATATTGTAAACATAACTATCTAAAAGATAGCTAAAAGATATTAGAAGAGTTTCCATAATATCTTTATTATCTCTAATTTCTATATAGTGAAAATCCTACCTAATCTTAACTATATTTACAATAAATGCAAATATAATTAATTGTATATGATTAAGAATAGTTAAACTATTCAAAATAGCAAACAAAATATTTATAAATTTTTAGACACTCCTGTTTACTCTTTACAGGGTCTGTGCCCCACATAAACTGTCCCCTAGCGATAGTTCCTTACCAAAGGGTACTTACTATAATAAATATAGTAAGTTGAATTAGGCTGATCTACTAGTATAAGCATACAGACTATAATTTAACAAATTGGCTCAGTAAAGCCACATAAATTACAATCTACTTATACTCCTAAACCAATTCATTCATATGAAAGAAAAATAAAGGTTTCTCATTGTCATAAATCAATTACCTTATAATCTGAAAATTGTCTATCATAATCTATAATTAGTGACAGTAAAGCTGCATAGGGTCTTCTCGTCTAACTAGAGGTAAGCAGTATCTGCACTGCTATTCCAATTTCACTGAGTCAATCATAGAGACAGCTGTTGTATCGTTACACCATTCATGCAAGACCGCATTTAACGGCCAAGGCATTTCGCTACCTTAGGCAACCGGTATGAAATTTCTTTCTTTAAATTCCGGGTGGACCATATCATCAATTTACAACTAAGTTTACTAGTATTATTATATTCTGATCTTCCACAGAAGGATGTATAATAATTTCTGTCTAAACAAAGTAATGCTTGACAGGTAAACTGTTCGGCGTATGGCCTCTGAAGATTTTAAATAATTAAGCTAAGTAAAATTTAGCCCCAAATTCTAAGTATTCTGGTTAACTATTGTCTATGGTTTCTTGAAGTGTTCTTTTTCTGGATTTACCTTTTGTATCCGGATTATATGAGTAAACTAATTTTATTAAATCAATTATTTCTTCTTTACTAAAAGTCTTATTTCTATTATCATTTAATTTGTTTATAATAAGAGAAAACTTATCAAATACTTCTCCTTTAAACTTACTAGAATAAGTTATTACATACTTTTTAAAAAAGGGTAATACTAAAGTATGTAAGTTTTGAGTTCCTTTTAGTGAATATACTCATACGTCTTCAGATCCTGACTTTTTATATACAGAACCTTTATCTTCAAAAATAGCTTGTAATGAATAAAGTATATCTATACCATTTTCATGTTGAACTACATTAAATTCCGGTTGTAAAGCTAAACCATGTGTAACTCTAGCATTTTTAACTAGAGATACTACTAAAGAACCTTCTCCTTCTACAAATCCACCTAATCAAAATTTGTAGTTCTCATCCTGAACTAATTTATTTAATCTTTCCTGCTGATTGGGACTACTATGGAGTTTTCTACAACTAACTTTAGTCAAGAAGTTTCTTTTAACTCCATATTTGTAACCGTTCCAGCAATTAGCCGAATTTAAATAGGACCCTTTTACGAACCCTCACGTTAAGGCCGCCTTTAACCGGGGTTTCCGTCGACATCAAATAGTAGTATATTCAATTATCTCTGTTAACCAGCCGGCACCGGGCAGATATCACACTCTATACTTAGATTTTTAATCTTTCAGCAGAGTGCTGTGTTTTAATTAAACAGTCGTACAACATTATTTCATGCTTCTTCCTCTTTACTTGATATTAATCAAGAATAATGAGCCCTCCTTATTCCGAAGTTACGGTAGTCAATTTGCCGAGTTCCTTTATGATTGTTAGCTCATTTACGCCTTCGTATTCTCTACTAGCTTACTTGTTTCAGATTCTAGGTACGGTTATTCTTCATTTATAGAAGCTAAGCTAACTATAAATATATTTACTATTTTTCCAGTACATTTTACACTAAAATGTCGTCCTTAGTAAAAAAGATTTTCTCATCGTTTAAATCTTTAGATAATATAAACTTAGAGGCCGTTACTTAAATATATCCATAAGCTTAAGGCGGAAAATTTTCTTTTAGTTACTCATGTCACCATTCTCACTTGAGTTAAATCGTTATCATTCTATTTAAAAAATAAAACTCATAATTTAGCTCAACGTTCTGCTACCCCATTGAATTATAATAATATTATTATTATAATATATAATGGACAAGGTTTCGGTATATTGTTTAGATCCGTTATATTTTCGATGCTTTTATAACTTAACAAGCGCTCTGTTACGAGGTCATAAAATTATGGCTGCTTCTAAGCCTATCTCCTTGTCGACTTTAATAAAAACCTTCTTAATTTCACTCAACTAATAATTTAGGAACCTTAACTCTTGTTCTGGGCTGTTTCCCTTTCGACATACACGGAAGTGTCTAAGACACTTTCCCCTGAATAGAAAAATTCTATCCATTTCGACGTAAATATAATGTAAAAACTTTATATTTACCTTATGTAAACTATTTTTTACATAAAATTAGAATTATTTAATCTCCATCATCTGAAGAATCTATACCAGAACTATTATCTTTAGATAAATTATCTTTATCCTCTAAACGTTTCACTTTGTACAATTTAGATAAGATACTTTCCCTCTCTAACGCTTTTTTAATAGCTTGTCTAGTTATACCTAAAAAATTTCCTGCTTCAGTTTGAGTTGAAAATTGTGTTTCTTCACCAGTTTCGTTATTTATAAGTGCAACTGGCACTCCCTCACGTTCAGTAGTTTTTTTTCTAATATTTTCTAGAGCTTCCGGCGTTAAAGGATGTTCTTTATGGTATTTAGAAAGACTTTCAGATAACTTTTGTAAAGTTTCTTATGAAAATTCTTTTCCTGTACCAGCTTTCGATAAATTATCTTTATGTTCTTGAGTAAATTTTCTTTCCTTTAAATTTTCTATAGTTTCAGCACTATGTTTAAATCCTTCCATAGAATAAGCTTTTTTTAAAATATTATAACTAGGATTAAGATTATCTAGATAGAATTGTTCTCTTTCTATTATTTTATCTTTATCACAATATTCTAATATTTCTAATTTAAACTTATCATGTTCGTATTTTAATAATGCTCTATTTATATGTCTAGGATTTCTTTCTAACTCAGAAGGTTGATAATAGCTACGTATTCTTTTGGATAAATCTATACCACTTCCTACATATTTATCTCCAGTTTCTTGATTTGTTCAACAGTATATTCCCGATAAATTTTTATTTTCACTTAGAATGTCTTTTTTAAGTAATTCTGCGTTAGGGTAAAATTTTTTGGGTTCAATACCTAAATTTTTTAATATTTTATTCATTGAATTATTAATATTTTCTACCTAATAATAGGAATTATAAGTTTTAACTTAAATATTCTAATGCCATTGCATTCTTTCGAAGGAGGCCTGACTATACCTTAAGCTTGCGCCAACTACCGTCTAGTCGATGAACTGCATACTTTAAAATTAAAGTACTTGGCTGCGGATCACCCATTCTATTTATCAATCTAGATATTACCATACCACGAGTCATTACCTGTGCCACAAAAACATCACTGTTCTTGCTTGGTTTAGATTGCTTTAGGGCTTTCCCGCAATTTGATAGTTTATTGCAAAAGGTTCACTTTTACAAAGGCTGTTATGTTTGTGTATGTATGTATACAACCTTATCATTCTATGTCTGATCATTCAAAATACATCTTTGCCATTCCGAGTCTACATACTCACTGATAAAACCTTCATGGTTCCCCAATTTGTACAATATAAAACGTATAAAACGCCTTGTCTGAGATTAAATTCTGTACCTGCTAAGATGTTTATTTAAATTGCCTACTATTATAGGTTTCGCAGAAACGAATCTACTTCTTCTACCCTGAGGGTAAAGCTGAAGTCCTTCTCCCTAAATAACTTTTAGTTATCCATTTAACAAATAATTTTATTACTTTATATATGCTTTTATAGCATATATTTTCTTTATTTCTTTACCACTTTTTAATGCTTTACTTATTGCTGTTCTACTTACATTTAAGTATTCACCAGCTTTAGTTAAAGTATCAAAAGATGAACTTTCATTGGTTTCTATATTAATAACGTTAATTTTAACACCTACAAGTCTGATAGCAGCATCTGATATCTTTGTACGTGTTTCATCTGTAAGTTTTATACCTTTACGTTTGTTAGCTATTTTATTTCTTACTTCTTTAGGTAGTATTCTACCTGTAGCTGCTATAGATAAATTATTTCTAGCTTCTTTAGTAAGTCTACGTTCTTCTTTAAAAAACGTTATAGTTTCTTCTTTATGTTTATAACCTAAACTGGAACCTGCTTTAGTTAATATGTTATAATCAGGTTTTAATAAATCTATATAGTATTGTTCTCTTTTTAATAAGTCTTCCTTATTAGAAACATATTCTAATATAGCTAAACTAAAACTACTAAATCCATATTTAAGAAGAGCGTTATGTATAATCGTATTATGTAAAGTTAAATTCTTTACACTATAATATTTATAAAATCTAGTAGTTAAATTCATAGAACTTCCTACATATATCTTATCATTAAGAGTATTTATCCATAAATAAATACCTTGTTTATTCTTATTATCATTTAATATATTTAATTTCTCTAGATCAGAGTTTAAATACATTTTTATTGGTTTTAAGTTTCTTATCATAGTTTAATATTTAATATTGTTAATAATACGTAATTAATTTTAATAGCTTGCGCAGTAAATTAGTATAGTAATAAAATTATTCTGTATCCTTTCGGATAGAGTCTGACTATATCTTAAGCTTGCGCCAACCAACATTTAGTCGATGAACTGCACACCTAATTAGGTGCTTGGCTGCGGATTACCCATTAAACTTGCGTATATCAATCTAGATGTTACCTTACCACGAGTCATTACCTGTGCCACAAATATGTTACCATACTTGCTTGGTTTAGATTGCTTTAGGGCTTTCCCGCAATTTGATGGTTTATTGCAGAAAGTTCATTTCTACACACTGGCTATTTAAAGAGAGCTTACCTCTTTTCTTACCAGCTATCCAAGTCAGTGTTGTCTTTCACTACACCTACCACAGTTCTTCGGAGATTTTTGCTACAATCACCCGTTCGGACTTTTATAATCCTGACTATGGTAAAATCACCTGGCTTCGGGTCTAACTTTAGACACTTATTCGTTATTTTAACGTTCGGTTTGACTACGCTTGTTAATACAGCTCGCATCTAATGTTAACTTGGTGACCCATTATGCAAAAGGTACGTTCTTTTTATCGAACTGCTTATAAAACTACTATTTTTGTTTTTGTTCCCTCATGGTACTTTTCACTATCGCTTATGTATTATATTTAGCCTTTGAGGAAGGTTCCCCAAGATTTAAACAGTTTTGATACCGTTCTACTTTTTAGGCTTCTCTACTTTCGCTCACGCTATTCATAGAATCTCTTTTGATTTCTTTTCCTGAAGTTACTAAGATATTTCAATTCACTTCGTTTAGTATTAGATTTCTCTTAGAGTTTATATACTTATAAGATCTTTGTCTTATTTATATAACTAATTCTCTTTAATACATAGCTTAAATTCCATAATAGTTCCTTTATATACTTATATATTTATAATTAATAATTATATATCAGTTTTCTTTAAGACTATATTTCTAATAGTTCTAATAATCGAACTATGATTATCT